AACTGTCATGGATAAGCTTATATTAACCCGTTCAAAATTTTAAATAAATATTAAATTTCAATAAATTATCATAAAACTTTTGTATAAAATAAATTTTGTTCTAATAAACAAATTCTTTTTATTATTTATAAATTTTTTATATATAGAAGAGAAATATTTAAAATAAAATTATAAAATTTTTATTTTTTAATAAAAAATAAAAATTTGAATGAGAAGCCGTATGAAATGAAAATTTCATGTACGGTTTTGTAAAGTAACATTAAAGGTAACTTTTTTGTTAACTTTTTCACCACAACACCAAAAAAACCAAACTCTGCCTTGCGTAAAGTGGCAAGAGTAAAATTAACTTCTGGATTTGAAATCACAGCTTATATACCTGGTATTGGTCATAACTTACAAGAACATTCTGTAGTATTAGTAAGAGGAGGAAGAGTCAAAGATTTACCTGGTGTAAGATATCATATTGTTAGAGGAACTCTTGATGCTATAGGAGTAAAAGATCGTCAACAAGGGCGTTCTAGTGCGTTGTATATTATTATTTCAATACTTGTATTATAAATTAATACCATGTTATTTGTTAAAACATGTAAATATAGCTGACTGTGAAATAGAAATATTGTGAAAGGACTAAAGCAGGCTAAAATAAATTAAATATTCAAATATCTAAGGTTTATTAGATAGAAAAGTATTCCCTAACTTATTTTTAATAGAAAAAAATAAAATAACTTTAACTTTTTTGGAACGAGTTAAAGGAAAAAACAAAAACTAAAAAATTAACATAAAATTTTTTTTTACTTTTTTTTTAAACCTAAAGATTTTATCGTAAAATTAATAAAATACAGGATTTTCTGATAAAAGAAAACGGATACTCAATTTGAAATGAGTAAGTATTAAAAATAAAAAAATACATATATATATATGTATTTTTTTATTTTTAATATCGAAAGCCGTATTCAATAAAAGTTGTACATACGGTTTGAAGGGAGATTTTTAATGCTTTTAATTAATCTACCCTACAATATGGAGTAAAAAAGCCAAAATAAACTATTTAGTTTTTTTATTTTAATAAATTATTTAATTCTTTTTTAATATTATGTCACGTCGCAGTACTATAGAAAAAAAAACGGCAAAATCTGATCCAATTTACCGTAATCGATTAGTAAATATGATGGTTAATCGAATTATTAAACATGGAAAAAAATCATTAGCTTACCGAATTCTTTATAAAGCAATGAAAAATATTAAACAAAAAACGAAAAAAAATCCACTATCAGTGTTACGTCAAGCTATACGTAGAGTAACTCCTAATGTAACAGTAAAAGCAAGACGTTTAGGTGGATCAACTTATCAAGTACCGATTGAAATAAAGTCTGCACAAGGAAAAGCTCTTGCTATTCGTTGGTTATTAGGAGCATCTAGAAAGCGTTCAGGTCGAAATATGGCTTTTAAATCAAGTTATGAATTAATAGATGCTGCTAGAGATAATGGGGATGCAATACGCAAAAAAGAAGAAACTCATAGAATGGCTGAAGCTAATAGAGCTTTTGCTCATTTTCGTTGATTTTTTCTAAGAATAAAAAAAAAATGTATTTTATTAGAAAATAAAAAAAAAAAGAATATACATAATTTTTTTTAAAAAGAATTAATATTTTGTAAATAAGTTATTAGTAAAAATTATAATAATTTTTACTAATAACTTATTTACAAAATATATAAATACTATAATTTTTTTACATATCGAGAAAATTTTTATGGACTTAGAATTTGATCTTTCTTTTTTTTATGCAAGTACTATTTTGCCTGAATGCATTCTTATTTTTTCCTTAATAATTATTTCAATATTAGATTTAATTTTAGAAATAAAAAATAAATCTTTATTATTTTATTCTATTTCTTTATTAAGTTTATCATTAAGTATTATTGTTTTACTCTTTCAATTACAAAAAGAATCCACTATTAGTTTTTCAGGTAATTTTCAAGATGATAACTTTACTAGAATATTTCAAATTTTTATAGCTTTATGTTCAACATTATGTATTCCTTTATCTATCGATTTTATTGAATGTACAAAATTATCAATAACGGAATTTCTTATTTTCATATTAACAGCAACTATAGGAGGAATGTTTTTATGTGGCGCTAATGATCTAATTACTATTTTTGTATCTCTAGAATGTTTAAGTTTATGTTCATACTTATTATCTGGTTATACTAAAAAAGACGTTCGATCTAACGAAGCTGTTATGAAATATTTACTTATAGGTGGAACAAGTTCATCTATTTTAATTTATGGTTTTTCTTGGTTATATGGCTTATCAGCAGGAGAATTTCAACTTCAAAAAATAGCGAATGGACTTATAAATACAGAAATGTATAATTCTTCAGGAACTTTACTTGGACCTATATTTATCATTGCAGGAATTGGATTTAAACTTTCTTTAGTACCTTTTCATCAATGGACTCCCGATGTATATGAAGGAGTGTGATTCGTTTTCTATAAATAACAAACATAACTTTTTATTGTGTTTACGATATTTATAAATATTTTATAGACATGCAAAATAATAAAAAATTATTATTTTCACTTAAAATAAAACATAACTTTTATTAATATTAAATAAATTTATTTTTAATAAATTTAAATTAAATCGAGAATAGAACAAAGTTAAAATAATAAAAAAAAATAAGTTGATTATTAGGGGTAATTTGGAAAAAAATGGTATAAATAAAATAAATTAAAAATTTTAAGTATTTAAAAATATTATTCAGTAATCTTTTTTCCTTCAAGGATTATTAAGTGTAGTATACATATCCATTTGAAAAGAAAAAAGCCCTAAAATAAAAAATTCATGACTATTAAAACGAAAAAATTTAGATTTTTTTTTATTCAATAACAAAAGTAATTGAATAGAAAAAATGACTAAAACAGGATTCCTCGTAAAGTTTAATTTTAATAAAATTATAATATTTCATTTTCAAAATTTTATGTGCATACACGAGGAAAGTAATCTAAATTAGACTATTACTTAGGAGCTGTGTGAAATAAAAATTTCATGCACAGTTTTGAATGAAAGAAAAGAATGAGTAATCTTCGTTTCGATTCTAACTCCCCTACACCAGTCGTTGCTTTTCTTTCGGTTGCTTCAAAAATAGCAGGTTTAGCTTTATTAGCCCGTCTTTTGAATATTGTTTTTCCCTTTCTTTCTAACCAATGGCACTTTATTCTAGAAATATTAGCTATTTGCAGTATGATATTAGGTAATTCAGTAGCTATTACTCAAACAAGTATGAAACGTATGCTTGCATATTCTTCAATAAGTCAAATTGGGTATTTAATGATTGGAATAATTATTGGGGATTTCAATGGATATACAAGTATGATAGTTTATTTACTATTTTATATATTTATGAATTTAGGAACTTTTGCTTGTATCATATTATTCGGATCACGTACAGGAACAGATAATATTCGAGATTATAGTGGATTAATTTTAAAAGATCCTTTATTAACATTTTCTCTGGCTTTATGTTTATTGTCTCTAGGAGGTATTCCTCCATTATCTGGTTTTTTCGGAAAACTTTATTTATTTTGGTGTGCATGGAAAGATGGATTATATCTTCTAGTTTTTATAGGGCTTTTCACAAGTATTATTTCCATATATTATTATTTAAAAATAGTTAAATTATTAATTACTTCAGAAAATAAAGAAATTACTTCTTATATACAAACATATACTGGATTTTCTTTTTCCATTTTTTACAAAAATTCAATTGAAATTAGTATAATTATTTGTGTAATTGCTTCTATGTTTTTAGGAATATTTATGAATCCCATTATTAATCTACTCCAAACTAATTTGAATTTAAATAGTTTTACACATATTTAATATATTTTTTCCATTATTAAATATTTTTATTTTATTAGTAAAAATTTTAATTTGTTTTTTTACTTATGCTATACATATAGCATAAGTAAAAAAACAAATTAAAATTAGATTTTTTATTTTTACCATTATATAATAATTAATTAAATATAATAGTTTTTTTCTCATAAGCCTTGATGGTGAAATGGTAGACACGTAAGACTCAAAATTTTATGCTTTAAAGCGTGGAGGTTCGAGTCCTCTTCAAGGCAGTATTTTTTTAATAATAAAAAAAAATCTTATGTTATACTATTTATTTGATATCAATGATTTTATTAAACTAAAAAAAAAAATAATATTTATTTTATTTAAAATATTTTTATTAATATTATTAAAATAATAATTATACTGATATAAAAAAAATATAAAAAATCAGATGATATTTTTTAGTATTGTAAACTAAACACTAATATAATAAACATATGGAAGTAAACATTCTTGCATTTATTGCTACTGCATTGTTCATTTTAATCCCTACAGCTTTTTTATTAATTCTTTATGTACAAACCGTTAGTCAGGGTAATTAATAAATTTTTTTTTTCAATTATTAAGAATCTTGGATTTATCAAATAATATTGTATTTTTATTTAAATATTTAGTTTTTTACAATATTAAAATTTAAGTTAAAAAAACTAAAAAAATTATATATAATTTTTTTAGTTTTTTTAATTTCATTTATTTATTATTATATGATTCATATAGAATTAGGTCCTAGCACTATAGTAGGAATAGGCCTTATTATAGTAGGTATACTTTCATATGCCCCTCGAATAAGGGAACTTAATGTATCTAGAGGTGTGATTTAGAATGTACTTAAATAAATTACAAAATTTCAATTTATTTATTAATGATAATAAATAAAAAACTTGAAAAAATAAATTTGATTTATCTAAAAAAAATCTATGGTTAAAATTTAACTTATTTTTCTAACATTCCGCAAACATATTTAAATCTTAAAATTAAAATGGAAATATAATTATATAAAAGAGAAAAATAAAAAAAAAAGGGTCTGTTATATATTATATAGAGCTTTTATTTAATTAATCTTTTGTTTCTCTAGAAATAAAATAATTTGATCCACGAAATAATAAATGAACCTAAAGATACTATTAAAATATTTGTAACATTAATGTTACAAATATTTTTTTTTAATTAACTAAGTACGAATAAAATAAACCTGTTTTTTTTTTAATTATTTTAAATAGGTAAAAGACAATCCAAAAAGTTTTTGTTTAAAATTCTTTTTTATACTTATATACTTACTTGGATTTAGAGTATTTAAAATTTAAAATTTTTTTATTTTAATACTTAAGCCATAAAGAAATTAACATATCATATATGGTTTTTAGAGAGGGACATGTAATTAAAAAAAACATTAATCTATCTCAATATTATGATTCTTTTTTTTCATCTATTGGCTTATTATGTGGAGGAATTCTTATTTTTCAAGGTTGGCGCTTAGATCCAATTCTTTTATTATCACAAATACTTTTAAGTGGAACAGCTATTTTTTTCATAGCGGAAAGTTTATATTTACGTAATAATAAGATTGATTTTACAATTTTTTCTAAAGAAAAAAATAATCCGTTTATTTTAAAAAAAGAAAATTTAGAAGAAAATACAACTTATAAAAAAATGAAATTAAGAAAAAAATTTTATAAAGGATGGGAAAAAATTGATTATACTTTTTTTATTTCTTATACAATTTAAATAGTATAGTTATAATCTAATTAGTTTAATATTTTTTATTTTTAATATTAAAAATAAAAAATATTAAACTAATTTATTTTTCAATCGGGTTTTTTAATTTACTTTATTTTCTCCCTAGACTGGAAATAGAAGAAAATACGAAAATTATTCTTATACCACAAAAAAGAATATTTACTATATATATTTTTATGAATATTAAATCTAAATTTTTATTTAATTAATAAATATTTATTTATTTTTTACAATTTTTTTAATCTTAAACTATATCTCTACCTTATAAATAAATATATATAACTATTTCTATTAATTATTATTTTTTTTATAATAATACTTGCTTTTTTTTCTCATTTGATTTATTCTTAATATTAGGATTATCTATTAATGATAGATTTAAATAGAAAATAAAGTAATAGGCTATATCAAAATATAGAGCAATACCTTTTTTTATTTAGAATATGACATAATAGATAATCCAAATCTTTTTTATATTTTATTTATATTATTATTAAAGCGACACCCAGATTCGAACTGGGGATAAAGGATTTGCAGTCCTCTGCCTTACCACTTGGCCATATCGCCTTTTTTTTTTTCCAAATACAATTTTTGGTAAAAATTGTATAATTTTCTAATTTATTAATAATAAACTATATTATTATAAAACTTAATTAATTTTTAATCAAGTATCTTTTTTTTTTCAGATTTTAAATAAAAAACATTTGACATAATGAAAAATTATAATAAAATAAAAAAGCTTAACAAAAATATTTTTTTTTATACAATTAGATATAAAATAAAAATAATTCGATTTGTTATTATGAAACAAACTCTAACACTATTTTAGAGGAAGAAAAAACTACGGAAATTTTTGTACTCCCTGAATTTGGAAAAATACAATTTGAAGGATTTCATCGTTTTATTTATAAAGGTTTAATTGAAGAACTTAGTTATTTTCCCAAAATTAAAGATGCAGATCATGAATTTGAATTCCGATTATTAGATAAAGAATACAAATTGGCAGAACCTTTAATAAAAGAAAGAGATGCTGTATATCAATCAAATACATATTCCTCAGATTTATATGTACCAACTCAATTAGCTGGAAAGAGAAAAACACAAAAACAAACTGTATTTATTGGAAGTATTCCTTTAATGAATTCTCAAGGTACTTTTGTAGTTAATGGTGTTGCAAGAGTAATTATTAATCAAATCTTAAGAAGTCCAGGTATTTACTATAATTCAGAACTAGATCATAACGGAATTTCTGTATATACAAGTACAATTATTTCAGATTGGGGAGGAAGATTAAAATTAGAAATTGATAGCAAAACGAGAATTTGGGCTCGTATAAGTAAAAAACGAAAAGTTTCTATTTTAGTTTTATTACTAGCCATGGGTCTAACCATAAAACAGGTTTTGGACAGTGTTTGTTCCCCAAAAATTTTTTTAGACGTCCTAAAGAAAAAGAAGAAAAAAGAACAGCCTCAATCTACTGAGGATGCTATAGTAGAGCTTTATAAACAATTATATTGTATAGGCGGAGATATTGTATTTTCGGAATCTATACGTAAAGAATTACAAAAAAAATTTTTTCAGCAAAGATGTGAATTAGGAAAAATTGGTCGATTAAATTTGAATAAAAAACTTAATCTTAACGTACCTAAAAATGAATATTTTTTATTACCACAAGATATTTTAGCCGCTATAGATTATTTGATAAAAATAAAATTTGGTATTGGTACACTCGATGATATAGATCATTTAAAAAACCGTCGTATTCGCTCCGTAGCAGATTTATTACAAGATCAATTAAAATTGGCATTAACACGTTTAGAAAATTCGGTACGACAAATTCTGCGTGGAGCGACTAAGCGGAAACGTTTACCTAATCCTAAAAATTTAATTACTCCAACTCCATTAATAGCTACTTTTAAAGAATTTTTCGGATCACATCCTCTATCTCAATTTCTAGATCAAACTAATCCATTAACAGAAATAGTTCATAAACGAAGATTAAGTTCTTTAGGTCCTGGAGGATTAACACGACGAACAGCTAGCTTTCAAGTACGAGATATTCATTTTAGTCATTATGGACGTATTTGTCCCATCGAAACATCTGAAGGTATGAATGCCGGACTTATTGCATCATTAGCAATTCATGCAAAAGTAAATCATTGGGGATCTCTAGTAAGTCCTTTTTATAAAATATCTAAAATTTCTAAACAAGAAAAAATTATTTATTTATCTGCCGGAGAAGACGAATATTATCGAATAGCTACCGGAAATTGTTTGGCTCTAGATCGGGATACACAAAAAATACAAATAACTCCAGCTCGATATCGACAAGAATTTTTAGCTATTGCTTGGGAACAAATACATCTTCGAAGTATTTATCCTTTACAATATTTTTCTGTTGGCGCTTCTTTAATTCCTTTTTTAGAACATAATGATGCAAATCGTGCTTTAATGGGATCTAATATGCAACGTCAAGCCGTTCCACTTATAAAACTTGAAAAATGTATTGTAGGAACAGGTTTAGAAAGTCAAGCAGCTCTTGATTCTGGAAGTGTTGTTATTGCAAAACAAAGTGGAAAGGTTTTATATAGTGATGGTAAAAAAATAGATTTAATTGATATTGATAAAAAAAAAACAACTACATTTTTAACAATATATCAGCGCTCAAATAATAGTACTTGTATGCATCAAAAGATACAAGTTAATCGACAAAACTTTTTTAAAAAAGGACAAATTTTGGCAGATGGTGCAGCAACGTCAAAAGGAGAATTAGCTTTAGGAAAAAATATTTTAGTAGCATATATGCCATGGGAAGGATATAATTTTGAAGACGCAATACTTATTAATGAACGTCTAATATATGAAGATATTTACACATCAATTCATATTGAAAGATATGAAATGAAGTCTCGCACTACGGGTCAAGGCCCTGAAAAAATTACTAAAGAAATACCTCATTTAGAAAATAGTGTACTGCGTCATTTAGATAAAAATGGACTTGTATTATTAGGATCATGGGTAGAAACAGGAGATGTTTTAGTAGGAAAATTAACACCTCAGGAAACAGAAGAATCATTACGTGCTCCAGAAGGAAAACTATTACAAGCTATATTTGGTATTCAAGTAGCTACTGCAAAAGAAACTTGCCTTAAAGTTCCTTCAGGCGGAAAAGGACGAGTTATTGATGTCCGATGGATTTCTAAAAAAGAAAATTCTAGTAATTACGAAAAAATAATACATGTTTATATAGCACAGAAACGAAAAATACAAGTCGGGGATAAAGTAGCTGGAAGACATGGTAATAAAGGTATTATTTCAAAAATTTTACCTAGACAAGATATGCCATATTTACAAGATGGTACACCAGTTGATATGGTATTAAGTCCCTTAGGAGTACCTTCGCGAATGAATGTAGGACAAATTTTTGAATGCTTACTTGGTTTAGCAGGACATTTGTTGAAAAAACATTATCGAATAACCCCTTTTGATGAAAGATATGAACGAGAAGCTTCGAGAAAATTAGTTTTTTCAGAACTTTATGAAGCAAGTATGAAAACAGGAAACCCTTGGTTATTTGAAACTGAAAATCCTGGAAAAAGTCGTTTAATAGATGGAAGAACTGGAGAAATATTTGAACAGTCTGTTACAATAGGAAAAGCTTATATGCTAAAATTGATTCATCAAGTTGACGATAAAATTCACGCACGCTCTAGTGGACCTTATGCACTTGTTACTCAACAACCTCTTAGAGGAAGATCCAGGCGTGGGGGACAAAGAGTAGGAGAAATGGAAGTCTGGGCTTTAGAAGGATTTGGTGTTGCTTATATTTTACAAGAAATGCTTACTATTAAATCTGATCATATACATGCTCGCTATGAAGTACTTGGTGCTATTATCACAGGAGAGCCAATACCTGAACCTAGCACTGCTCCAGAATCCTTTCGATTACTTGTTCGAGAATTACGATCTTTATCGTTAGAATTGGATCATTCCGTTATATTTGAAAAAAACTTAAATATAAATTTTAAAGACGTTTAATAGAAAAAATAAATTTAAATTTTATGATTCATCAAGAAAAATATCAACATCTTCGAATTAGATTAGCTTCGTCTGAACAAATACGCAGTTGGGCTGAAAGAATTTTACCTAATGGAGAACTTGTCGGACAAGTAACAAAACCATATACTTTACATTATAAAACACATAAACCTGAAAAAGATGGATTATTTTGTGAACGTATTTTTGGTCCTATCAAAAGTGGACTTTGCGCCTGTGGAAAATATCAAACAATTGAGAAATATCCAAAATTTTGTGAACAATGTGGAGTTGAATTTATTGAATCACGTGTTCGCAGATATCGAATGGGCTACATTAAATTAGGTTGTTCCGTAACACATGTATGGTATTTAAAGCGCTTACCTAGTTATATTGCGAATCTTTTAGCTAAACCTCTTAAAGAATTAGAAAGTCTAGTATATTGCGATGTGTGACTTGTTTATTGAACTTAATTATACAGATTTAATTAAAAACTGTTATCCTATTTTATTTATTATAAGGATATCGCTAGTTTTGATATGTTTCTCAAAAAAAGTGACATAAAACTCAAAAAAAAAAAATTTAAAGTACTTGATCTAGGGTTTATATTTACATATATATATAAATATATAAATATTTATTATTTTTATGTATTTTATATAAATATTTTTCTCCGTTATTTAGAGATTTCGTAAAAAATAAGATTTAGTAAAAAAAAATGATTACTATATTTATTTATAATGGATATTGCAGTTTATTCATCGTATATATACGCTAAATAATATTATACCCATCGAAATAGAACGAAAACCTAAAGGATCATAAAAATAGATATATATAAACAAGATAATTTCTTATTAATTTTAAAAACATTGGAGGTATTTTTGTAAAAAAATATATCATTTGAAGAAAGTAAGATTACTCAAAAATAAAAATTTAATTAAAATTTATAATAGAACTTGAGTAATAAATAGTAATAAATTAATAATAAATTATTAATTTTATATAAAAAAAATAAAATTTACATATAAAAAAGGTATAAATATCTATATATTATTATTAATATATTAAAACAAATAAATATATATATATAATTTATATTTCTATTATAATAACACTAAAAATTCTATTATTATTAAAATAAATTTAATGCTATTTGAGCCGGATGAAAAAAAATTTTCATGTCCGATTCTTAGGGGGGGAATTAGAAAAAAGAAAAAACCTATCCCAATCTTTTTCTTGCTAGACCCACTTTAAAAAAACCTATTTTATTAAAATTACGAGGTTTATTTAAATATGAAGATCAATCTTGGAGAGACATATTTCCTCGTTTTTTTTCTTCACGTGGATTTGAATCATTTCAGATTAGAGAAATAGCTACTGGGGGTGATGCTATTAAAAAACAATTAAGTAATATAGATCTCAAAGTAGTTATAGATTATGCATATTTGGAATGGAAAGAATTGGTGGAACAAAAGTCTACAGGAAATGAATGGGAAGATCGAAAAATTCAAAGAAGAAAAGATCTTTTGGTGAGACGTATAAAATTAGCAAAACAATTTCTTCAAACGGATATAAAACCAGAATGGATGGTTTTATCTTTTTTACCAGTTCTTCCACCTGAATTACGGCCTATGGTTGAATTAGGCGAAGGCGAATTAATTACTTCTGATCTAAATGAATTATATCGAAGAGTTATTTATCGAAATAATACTCTCATTGATTTTTCGGCTAGAAGCGGCTCTACACCAGGAGGTTTAGTTATTTGCCAAACCAGATTAGTACAAGAAGCTGTAGATGCACTTATTGATAATGGTATTCGTGGACAACCTATGAAAGATAGTCATAATAGACCTTATAAATCTTTTTCCGACGTTATTGAAGGAAAAGAAGGACGCTTTCGTGAAAATTTACTCGGAAAACGAGTTGATTATTCAGGACGATCTGTTATTATAGTCGGTCCGTCTCTTCCATTACATCAATGTGGATTACCACGAGAAATGGCAATAGAATTATTTCAAGCTTTTGTTATTAGAGCTTTAATTGGACAACATCTTGCTCCTAATCTAAGAGCAGCTAAAAGTATGATTCAAAATAAAGAGTCTATTATATGGAAAGTACTTCAAGAAATTATGCAAGGACACCCTATCTTATTAAATAGAGCACCTACTTTACATAGATTAGGCATACAAGCATTTCAACCTATTTTAATAAAAGGTCGCGCTATTCGTTTACATCCATTAGTCTGTGGGGGTTTTAATGCAGATTTCGACGGAGATCAAATGGCTGTTCATATACCCTTATCTCTAGAAGCTCAGGCTGAAGCACGATTACTTATGTTTTCTCACACAAACCTTTTGTCTCCTGCCACAGGAGATCCTGTTTCTGTACCAAGTCAAGATATGCTTCTCGGACTTTATATATTAACAATTGAAAATTATCAAGGTATTTATGGCAACAAAAATCATCCTTATAAACATAATAATAAAGTTATTTTAAATAAAACACCTTATTTTTATAGTTATGATGATGTAATGAAAGCTCAAAAACAACAAAAAATTAAATTACATAGTCCTTTATGGCTTCGATGGGAAACAGAATTACGAATACTTACATCAATAAATCGTGAAAAGCCTATTGAAATTCAATATAACTCTTCTGGTATTTTTTCTAAAATATATGAACATTACCAACTTAAAAAAAATAAAAAAGAAAAAATTATTAATTTTTATATTTGCACAACCGCTGGTCGTGTTATATTCAATCAACAAATAGAAGAAGCTATTCAAGGTACTTTAAAAGCTTCGCGGTTTCGAGATAAATCTTTACCAGCAATAATTATATAATATTCATTTTTTTCTACAGATATAAATTTGAAAAAGTCAGATAAATGGCTTGAATCTATTGGTATATCCTGTTTATGACAATAAAGAGGTTTTTTATTATGGCAGAAACAGCTTTCTATAATAAAGTGATGGATAGAACTGCCATAAAACAGTTTATCAGCAGATTAATTGCTCACTTTGGTATTACATATACAACACATATTCTAGATCAACTTAAAAATATAGGTTTTAAACAATCTACTCAAGCCGCAATTTCGTTAGGAATTGATGATCTTTTAACAGCACCTTCAAAAAGTTGGTTAATCCAAGATGCAGAACAACAAGGTTATACTTCTGAAAAAAATTATCGTTATGGAAACGTTCATGCAGTAGAAAAATTGCGCCAATTGATTGAAACATGGTATGCAACAAGTGAATATTTGAAACAAGAAATGAATCCTAATTTTCGAATGACAGATCCATTAAATCCAGTACATATGATGTCTTTTTCCGGAGCTCGGGGAAGTACATCACAAGTTCATCAGTTAGTAGGTATGCGAGGTTTAATGTCAGACCCTCAAGGTCAAATTATTGATTTACCCATTCAAAGTAATTTTCGTGAAGGATTATCATTAACAGAATATATTATTTCTTGCTATGGCGCTCGTAAAGGAGTCGTTGATACGGCAGTACGAACATCAGATGCTGGATATCTTACACGTAGATTGGTTGAAGTAGTTCAGCATATTGTAGTGCGAAAAGTGGATTGTGGCACTTTTCAAGGTATTTTTGTAACTCCTTGGCGCGATACTTATAAAAAAAATAATAATCAACAAAAATTAATTGGTCGTATATTAGCAGAAAATATATATATAAATCAAAGATGTATTGCTATTCGTAATCAAGATATTACAATTGATCTAGCTCTTTCGTTAGTATCTATTAAAAAAAAACCAATTTTTATACGTTCTCCTTTAACTTGTAAAAGCATGTTATGGATTTGTCAATTATGCTACGGATGGAGCCTTACTCACGGTAATTTAATAGAATTAGGCGAAGCTGTAGGTATTATTGCGGGACAATCAATTGGAGAACCAGGTACTCAGTTAACATTAAGAACTTTTCATACTGGTGGAGTTTTTACAGGTGATATTGCAGAGCATGTACGAACACCATTTAACGGAATTGTTCAATTTGATAGAGATTCAGTTTATCCTACACGTACTCGCCACGGTCATCCTGCATGGATATGTAATAATAATTTATCTGTTATTATTAAGAGTAAAACAAAATTACATAATTTTATTATTCCATCACAAAGTATGCTTTTAGTTCAAAGTAATCAATATGTAGAATCAAAGCAAGTTATTGCAGAAATTCGTGCTAAAATATCTCCTTTTAAAGAAAAAGTTCAAAAACATATTTATTCAAATTTATCTGGAGAAATGCATTGGAGTACCAAAGTTCAACATGTATCTGAATATATACATAGTAATGTTCATCTCTTATGTATGACGGGCCATATCTGGATATTAGCAGGACATTTCGAAAAATTTAATGAATCCTTTTTTATATTCTATCGCAATCAGGATAAATTAGATAAGAAACTTCCGATTGCAAATAAAATTTTGAGTTATTATAAAACTCAAGAAAATTGTTTAGATTACTTTTGGAATTTAATTTATTCTAGTATTATTTTATATAGTTATAGTTTTTTGAGAAGTAGAAAGAGAAAAAAAAATCTTTTTTTTTTGAATAAAAAAAATATATATGAAAAAAAGCCTATATTTCAATTTATTCTGAAAATACCAAAAAATGGCATCTTAAAAAAAAATGATATTTTTGCTACTTTTAATGATCCTAAATATAGAATAAAAAATTCAGGAATTATAAAATATGGTACTATCAAAGTTGATTTTATTAATAAAAAAGAAGATTTTTTTGCAGAGTCAAAAAATAAGAATACTAGATCAAGATATAAAATAATAAAAGAAGGTAATTTTTTCTTTCTTCCTGAAGAAATATATAATTTAGATCAATCTCTTTTTTCTTCTATTTTGATAAAAAATAATAGTTTCATTAAAGCAGGCACAAAAATAACTTCCACTATTAGTAGTAAAGTCACAGGCTTTGTCAAAATAAAAAAAAAACCGAATAACTTTGAAATAAAAATATTACCTGGAAGTATATATTATCCTAAAGAAAAACAAAAAAATTTTAAACAAAATGGTATTTTAATACCCCCTGGAGAAAAAATTTTTGAACAATTTCGAGCTAAAAATTGGATTTATCTTGAATGGATCGTACTTTCCAAAGAAATTTCTTTTTTTTTTATTAGACCAACAATAGAATATAAAATAATATCTAATGAAAATTCTTTAAATTTACCAATACCTTTTTTTCTAGATTTCTTAAAAGAACAACAAACAGTTAAAATTCAAACTGTTAAATATATTTTTTACAAAGATGGTGAAGAAGTTGAAATTCTTAATAATACTGAGATTCAACTAATTCAAAGCTGTTTAATATTAAATTGGGAAACAAAAATATTTATAAAAGAAGCTCATATTTCTTTTGTAAAAATACGTATTAATAAAATTATTAGATTCTTTTTTCAAATAAATTTAATAAAATATTTGAGTTTTAATGATAAAGAAAAAGAAAATAACATTATTATTAACTATTTTCTTTATAAAAAAAAATATATTATTGATCAAAATTTTAGTAAAAAAAATGTATTGTTCAATAAAACTTGGGGTATTATTCGTACCCCTTCGAAAAAAAACCAAGAAGAAGGCTCTTTTCTTGTTTTATCTCCATCAAATTTATTTCAAATTGGTTTAGTTGAGAAAATAGAAGAAGAGACAGAAATAGAAAAGAATATAGAAAAAAGTTTAATTTATGAACAAAAAAAAATAATTAAAGATTTTAATCTAAAAAAAAAAAAAAGTTTTATGAAAAAAAATTTTATAGAATTTTTAGGGTTTTTAGGTCATTTACAAAATATTACAAAATTGATCCAACCTTTTTCTCATATAAAATTTAATAATAAATTAACGTCAATTCATTTTTCAATTATTGATAATTTTGAAAAAAAAAAAGAACTAACTGTATGGTACTTTTTTGATGAAAATAAAAAAACTCATAAATTTGTTTTAACTAAAAATAATATTTTTAAGTTATTAATTTGGTCTTTTTCTTCATTTTTTTTTAAAAAAAATAAAACTCAATTAGTTAATCTTGGAAATTTTATTTGCGATGGATTTTCTATATCTAAATATCAGCATTTTTGTGAATCTGGTCAAATTATAGCTATTTATGAAGACCTTTCTTCCGTACTTAGATTAGCTAAACCATATTTAACCACTGATAAAGCTACAATTCATAATCATTATGGTGAAATTGTGAAAGAAGGAGATACATTAATAACTTTAGTATATGAAAGATTGAAATCGGGAGATATTATTCAAGGGCTTCCTAAAGTTGAGCAGTTATTAGAAGCTCGTCCAATAAATTCAGTTTTTATTAATTTAGAAAAAGGTTTTGAAAATTGGAATAAAGACATGACAAATTTTTTTGGAAGTCTATGGGGTTATTTTTTGAGTTCCCGAATTAGTATGGAACAGAGTCAATTAAACTTGGTTGATCAAATTCAAAAAGTTTACCGATCACAGGGAGTACAAATATCGGATAAGCATATAGAAATTATTGTACGTCAAATGACTTCTAAAGTTGTTACTTTAGAAGATGGAATGATTAATGGTTTTTTACCTGGAGAATTGGTTGAATTTACAAGAATAAAAAGAATGAATCGTGCTTTGGAAGAAATTATTCCTTATAAACCTGTATTGTTGGGTATAACAAAAGCCTCTCTTAATACTCAAAGTTTTATATCAGAAGCTAGTTTTCAAGAAACTACCCGCGTGTTGGCAAAAGCAGCTTTGCGGGGTCGGATTGATTGGTTAAAAGGTTTGAAAGAAAATGTTATTCTTGGTGGAATAGTTCCTGCAGGGACTGGCTGTCAAGAAGTTATTTGGCAAATAATTTTGGAAAAACAAAAAAATATTTTATTAAAAAAAAAAAAGAAAAAATTATTTGATAATAAAGTAAAAGATATTTTTTTATATAAAAAATTTTCTATTTTTTTTACTTCAGATCAAATTCATAAAAAATTAAAGCAGTAATTTTTTGAAATAAGTAGCAATAAAGAAATTCAATTCAATTATATAAATTTTTTTAGATAAGTTATTAAATGAACAAATAAATATCCATTTACGAAAAAATTTAAAAAATGTATTGATTTTAGTCTAAATATAAAAAGAAATTAGACTTTTTTATAGAAAAAAAAAAATGAAACAAAAACATTGGAATATTAATTTAGAAGAAATGATGGAAGCAGGAGTACATTTTGGTCATCAGGCTCGAAAATGGAATCCTAAAATGGCTTCTTATATTTTTACAGAACGAAAAGGTATTCATATTTTAAATCTTACTCAAACAGCTCGTTTTTTATCAGAAGCTTGCGATTTAGTAGCTAATGCCTCAAGTAAAGGCAAACAATTTTTAATTGTAGGTACAAAATATCAAGCAGCTGATTTAGTAGCATCAGCTTCTATAAAAGCTCGATGTCATTATGTAAATCAAAAGTGGCTTGGCGGTATGTTAACCAATTGGTCAACTATAGAAAAACGTCTTCAAAGATTTAAGGATTTAGAAAATAAAGAAAAAACAGGAGTATTTAATCAACTTCCAAAAAAAGAAGCGGCAAATTTAAAAAGACAATTAACTCAACTTCAAAAATATTTAAATGGAATTAAATATATGACAAGTTTACCGGATATTGTAATAATAATAGACCAACAAAAAGAAATCACCGCTATTCAAGAATGTAGAACTTTAGGTATTCCAACAATTTGTTTAGTTGATACAGATTGTGATCCAGATCTTACAGATATACCAATTCCAGCAAATGATGATGCTCGAGCGTCTATTCGATGGATTTTAAATAAATTAAAATTAGCTATTATTGCAGGTCGTTGTAATTCCACAACAATCGAATAATTATTTTAGCAAAAAACCTTTTTTTTTTATTTTATTATTCATTACTATTTTAAAACTTAAAAATATATTACAATAAAAATAAATATTTTATTGTAATAAATATGTTATAACATAATAAAAAAGTTTAGAACAATAAGACATTTAAATACTAGAATTGTTTATAAAATTCATTTCTATTTTTCATAGTTAATCTTTAGAAGGGGTAATATGTATACTGCACAATTTTCCATTAGCACACTTAATAATTTATATGAAATATCTGGTGTGGAAGTAGGTCAACACTTCTATTGGCAAATAGGCAGTTTTCAAGTTCACGCACAAGTACTTATAACTTCCTGGATTGTTATTTCTATTTTATTAAGTTTAGCTATTTTTGCAACGCGCGATTTACAAACTATTCCAACCAGTGGTCAAAATTTTGTCGAATATGTTTTAGAATTTATTCGAGATTTGACTAGAACTCAAATAGGAGAAGAAGAATATCGACCTTGGGTACCTTTTATAGGAACTATGTTTTTATTTATTTTCGTTTCAAATTGGTCAGGCGCGCTTCTTCCTTGGAGAGTTTTTGAATTACCTCATGGAGAATTAGCTGCACCTACAAATGATATTAATACAACTGTTGCGTTAGCTTTATTAACCTCAGTAGCTTATTTTTACGCAGGTCTTCATAAAAAAGGTTTAAATTATTTTGGTAAATATATTCAACCAACTCCAGTACTTTTACCAATAAATATTTTAGAAGATTTTACAAAACCTTTATCGCTAAGTTTTCGACTTTTTGGAAATATATTAGCTGATGAGTTAGTAGTTGCTGTTCTTATTTCTTTAGTACCTTTGGTTATTCCTATACCTATGATGTTTTTAGGATTATTTACAAGTGCTATTCAAGCTTTAATATTTGCAACCTTAGCTGCAGCTTATATAGGGGAATCATTAGAAGGTCATCATTAAATTCCAGAAAATCAAAATAATAAGTATACATTTAGATATATTATAAATGCTTTTAAAGCATAATTATCTTTAAATAAAGAAAATAGCTTAATTAACTTTAGATTTTAATTTTACATTGTAAATCCGATAATAAATTTTATGGGGTATAATAGTAAAAAGAAATTTAATAATTAAAAAAATTTATTTTATATTTTAATTAAAAAATCTTTTTTAATTATTATTATATTTTATTGAATAAAATATAAATTTTTAAACGCTCAAAACAAAAACTTTAATTTATTTTTTTTTAGTGATACTATCACTTTATTAAGAGACATCTTGAGTTAGTGACTGCTTAACTTAATTTCTTTTTAATAAAAATATAAGTAAATAAGTAAGCAATAGAGAATCGGTTTTTTTATATGGACCTTTTCTTAATTTTGTTAGAGGATATTATAATGAACCCCTTAATTTCTGCTGCGTCTGTTATTGCTGCTGGATTAGCTGTAGGTTTAGCTTCCATTGGACCTGGAATTGGTCAAGGCACCGCTGCTGGTCAAGCAGTAGAAGGGATTGCTAGACAACCAGAAGCAGAAGGTAAAATTCGAGGCACATTGTTATTAAGCTCAGCTTCCATGGAAGCTTTAACTATTTATGGTTTAGTTGTAGCTTTGGCACTTTTATTTGCAAATCCTTTCGTCTAAATTAAATTGTCTTGAAAATTTTATACTTTTTTATTTAAATAGTTTTTTTAAGAACTAAAATGGATAATCATTTTAGTTCTTAAAAAAAAACTATTTAATATTTAATTTAATATTTAAATTAAACAAAATTTATATTTATTTTTTGAAAAAAAAAAAGTTTTATAATTTTTGTTTTTATATAAAGCAAATAAACTATTTTTCAATTATATTGCTAATTAGACTTAAAACTAAATAAATTAGTCTCTGTCTATAACTAAAAATTCAAGTTATTTTGAGTAAAAAACTCTGTAAAACTTAGATAACCTATTAATGGGAGAGAGAATATGCAAAATATTATTAATTTAGTTATTTCTTCAGGTTATTGGCCTATTGCCGGTAATTTTGGTCTAAACACAAATCTTTTAGAAACAAATTTAATTAATTTAAGTGTAGTGCTTGGTTTATTAGTTTACTTTGGAAAGGGAGTGTGTGCGGGTTAATTATTTGAATGAAACTGCTGGAATAATCCAGTTACACTTCAAAATAAAAAAAGTGTATAATTCCGACGAATTACTTCTAAACAAAATTTAGAACAACTATAGCATTTCGTAAAATTAGTAATTTTTTATTTCTTACTATTACTTTATTCGGAGATATTAAGAAAATGGTTAAAGCTAAAAAGCTTAAAGTCTAAGCGCATTGGGGTTTTTCTCTCCCCGCAATATTTTATATATAAAAAATATAGAAACATATAATATAAAAACTTATTTAGAGACTAATTTGATATATAACACTCATATCAAACTAATTCTTGAATTTAATTTATTAAATAAATTATTATTATCTCTAAAAACTAACCAGTTTTGGTTTTTTATGCTAAATTGACAACCTAAAAAAATATAATATTAAGTTATTCAAAAAAATAATCTTGCTGATAAATAAAATATTTTTTGTCAGAAGAGTCCTTAAATTTTTTTTATAATAAAAAAAATATACAAAATTTTTACAAATTATTTTGTAAAAAGATTAAGAAAGTAACAGGGGCAGGCTTAGTTTTTCCAATTAAGCGAGAAAGCCGAATGAATTGAAAAATTCATGTTCGGTTTGGGAAGAGATTTAGAATTCGTTAAAATTTTCGATAAAGAATCTACTTTCATTAAACAATTTATTAAGTAATCGTAAACAGACTATCTTGAATACAATTAATGACGCGGAAAAACGATATGATGAAGCAACTGATAAACTTAATAAAGCTCGAACTCGTTTAGAACGAGCAAAAATAAAAGCAGATGAAATTCGTGTAAATGGTCTTTCTCAAATAGAAAGAGAAAAAAAAGAATTAGTAAATGCTGCTGATGAAGATTCAAAACGATTAGAGGATTCAAAAAATGCTACTATTCGTTTTGAAGAACAAAGAGCAATTGAGCAAGTTAGACAACAAGTTTCACGTCTTGCATTAGAAAGAGCATTAGAAGCATTAAATAAACGTTTAAATAACGAGTTACATTCACGCGTAATTGATTATCATATTGGCCTACTTAGAGCCATGGAAAGCACAACTAATTAGCTTTCATTAGTTTTATTTTTCAGAAAATTATTAACGAACGCTAATGGTAAATATTCGACCTGACGAAATTAGCAGTATTATCCGTAAACAAATAGAAGATTATAGTCAAGAGATAAAAGTAGTAAATGTGGGCACTGTACTTCAAGTAGGAGATGGTATTGCACGTATCTATGGTCTTGATAAAGTAATGGCTGGTGAGTTAGTTGAATTTGAAGACCGTAGTATCGGAATTGCTTTGAATTTAGAATCAGATAATGTTGGAGTTGTATTAATGGGTGATGGCTTAACTATTCAAGAAGGTAGTTCTGTAAAAGCAACAGGAAAGATTGCTCAAATACCTGTAAGTGACGCTTACTTAGGTAGGGTTGTAAATGCTTTAGCTCAACCTATTGATGGTAAAGGTCAAATATCAGCTTCCGAATTTAGATTAATAGAATCTTCAGCTCCTGGTATTATTTCAAGGCGCTCTGTATATGAACCTATGCAAACAGGTCTTATTGCTATTGATTCTATGATTCCCATCGGGCGTGGCCAACGTGAATTGATTATTGGAGATCGACAAACGGGTAAAACAGCAGTAGCCACAGATACTATTTTAAATCAAAAGGGTCAAAATGTAATATGTGTTTATGTGGCGATCGGACAAAAAGCATCTTCGGTAGCACAAGTAGTTAATACTTTTGAAGACCGTGGTGCTTTGGAATATACAATTGTAGTGGCCGAAGCAGCAAATTCTCCGGCTACCTTACAGTATCTCGCTCCTTATACAGGAGCTGCTTTAGCAGAATATTTTATGTATCGTAAACAACATACGTTAATAATTTATGATGATCTTTCGAAACAAGCACAAGCTTATAGACAGATGTCTCTTTTATTGAGACGACCACCAGGTCGTGAAGCATATCCAGGCGATGTTTTTTATTTACATTCTCGCCTTTTAGAAAGAGCAGCTAAATTAAGTTCACAATTAGGTGAAGGAAGTATGACTGCTTTACCTATAGTAGAAACTCAAGCAGGAGATGTTTCAGCTTATATTCCTACGAATGTTATTTCTATCACTGATGGACAAATATTTTTATCAGCAGATTTATTTAATGCAGGAATTCGTCCTGCAATTAATGTAGGTATTTCTGTATCTAGAGTAGGATCGGCTGCTCAAATCAAAGCTATGAAACAAGTAGCTGGTAAGTTAAAACTAGAATTAGCTCAATTTGCAGAGTTAGAAGCATTTGCACAATTTGCATCTGATCTTGATAAAGCCACTCAAAACCAATTAGCGAGAGGTCAAAGATTACGCGAATTACTTAAACAATCTCAGTCATCTCCTTTAACTGTGGAAGAACAAGTAGCAACTATTTATACTGGAGTAAACGGATATTTAGATGTATTAGAAGTCGATCAAGTAAAGAAATTTCTTGTTCAATTACGTGAATATTTAATTACTAATAAACCTCAATTTGTGGAAATTGTACGTTCTACTAAAATTTTCACAGAACAAGCGGAAAATATTTTAAAAGAAGCTATTAAAGAACATACGGAGCTTTTTTTACTTCAAGAAGACAAATAAAATTTTAAGTATTTTCTAGTAAAAAAACTTAAAAGGCAAATATTTTAAAGATTACGTCCAATAGGATTCGAACCTATACCGGAGGTTTAGAAGACCTCTGTCCTATCCATTAGACGATGGACGCTAATAAATTATTGTATTTCTAATTTCAAAAAACTATAAGAAATGAATAATTCACTATTTTTATAAAAATAGTGAATTATTCATTTCTTATAAAGGGAATAAAGGCGGGTAGTGGGAATCGAACCCACATCATTAGCTTGGAAGGCTAAGGGTTAGAGTCGGCGCTTTTATCTAATTATCGCCTCTATTTCAAAACCGAACATGAAATTTTAATATCATACGGCTCCTCTATGAATTAGAAAAAATTTCTTCTATTCTATTTTGCATTCGAATAGATCCATACCATCTATGTTAGTTTTTTCATTATTTTTATTAGATAACTTCATAGATGATCCTTTTACAAACTTTTAATAAGAAAATTTATAATTACTTCGTTCTTCATTTCTATTAAAATAAATCATTAGGAAAATATTTTTTACCAAGCTTCAATAAAAATCTTAATAAATTTAGTAAACTAAACTTATTTTCTTAGAGCTAAATTGCTTTAATTTTTTTTTTTAATTAAAGATTCAGTTACGAAAAAAATATTTTGGATTTCTATCCATAGATTTTCAGCTGAAAAAATAATAATTTCAAAAAAATTCCGTTTTGCTTTTTTTATTTTCGTCATTGTAGGAATTTTGCTTTTCTATTTTAGGAAAGATCTTAAATCTTTTTAGAAATAAAGTTATTGGTTAAAAATTTAAAATAAATTTAAAGACCCCTTAACTATGTTTAAGTTAATTGTAGAACGAATCACACTTTTACCACTAAACTATACCCGCTATAAAAATATTATAGCATAATTTTTTTTTTGTTCAAAATTTTTTACTTTTAATATTTTTTCGCTTAAACTCCATCTCCGGAGATTAAATACTTAAATAAAAATTATTTCATTTCCGGAGATGGCTTTTAAATTTATAAATTGCCTTTTCGTGCCGCTAATAAAGCAATTACTAAAGGACCTGAACCAACTATTAAAGCCAAAGCAGTAAGCTGTGCAATAACCTCTAAATTCATTTTGGTTTAACCTCTCTGTTTTCAATTTGATTCTATGAAATTAAGAAAAAATTTTAAATTATTAAAAAAAAAGATATCTATAGCAATATGGAATTAAGATCAGTACAATAATAAAAACCTATTAATTCAAAATTTTTATAATTTATTATTAAATTTTTGAATTAATTTGTTATTTATATTATAGATTTTCGGGAGAGAAAAAATGACATCAATTTCAGACAGTCAAATTATTGTAGCTCTTGTCAGTGCTTTTATAACAGGTATTTTAGCTTTAAGATTAGCCAAAAATTTGTATCAATAAATTGATTAATTTTTTATTTATTTACAGATACAAAAAAGGTAGCCTGGTCAGTAACAGTATCTGGCTAGGCTCGAATAAAATAAAAGACCTAATTAAAATTTTATATTAATAAATTATTTTATAATTTTATTTACTGAAATAAAATTTTATATTTTAGAAACATATATAAAAAACTAAAAGAATATAAATAATCTAATATTATTATTGTCTAGACTTCCACTTCTACAGCATGTTATTATTTCTTGACTGGAGAGATGGCCGAGTGGTTTAAAGCGATGGATTGCTAATCCGTTGTACATTTTTTTTGTACCGAGGGTTCGAATCCCTCTCTCTCCTTCAACTAGCAAATAATTTTTTTTTAATTAGAAAAATTTATTTTTATTTTTTTATTTATTTCTTCATTTCGATAACATGTTCTATATAAAAAAATTATTCTTTACGTCCCGGATTACGACCAGGATCATTTGATAAAAATCCGAAAACAAAAAGAGAAACAAAAAAAATAATTACTGTATAAACGAAGAGCTTAAGAGTAAGCATGATGTAATCTCCGGGATCATTACTAGAAATAGAATAGAATAAATTAAAATAAAATAAAAAAACAAATTTTTATTTTTATTATTTAAATCAAAATTATGGAGAAAGGAGGATTTGAACCCCCGTTAACATAAGAATAAAATAAGGCTACAATAATTTAAAAATGAGTGCAATTAACCGCTCTGCCATTTCTCCAATAAATACAAAATAAGTCTAAAAAACCTAATTAAATTATTGAATAAATTTTGAATCAATTAATTTACTAAAATCAATTAAACTTTTTTAACTCAATTATAATCAATAATTAATAATTAATAAATCATTAAAAAGTTATATTAAAATATTATATATTTATATAAAGAATCATAAATAAATATATATATAAGAAAAAAGATTTCTAGAGATCTATTATCTATTATACGTATATAAGGCGAAAGTGAAAAAAAATCACCTTCGCCTTTTAAATTAGAATAAAAAAAAATAATAAAAAAAAATTTAAATAAATAATTTTAAATTATGTTAGTAAAAAAAGATTATCTGAAACTTACAGAAGCTTGCCAAACAAAAGCTAATAGGAAAAAAAATACAGGAATAATCGGCATTATATCTACAATTGGATCAAAAATAGCATAAGCTTCAGGTAATTTAGCTAAAATGATACCATTTAAATGAAACGCGTTATCTAGATAAATATTAAACATAGCTAGCATTTATGTTCTCCAATAAAAATTATTATAATGATTTAATAAAAAATGAAAATTTTTTCATTAGTTAATAAAAAAAGCTCTTCGGTATATCTTACTATAGGTTTTATTAGTGTCAAAGAGGTTATATATTTTTAATAATAGTTGTTTCATCTTCTAATGTATAGTTCATTTTTTCTAACTTTATTTAATAATGAAAATAGAAATAAAACAATTGACAAAATATCAATATAAGTATTTACTAATATTGTGTATTTGTGGGGCGTCGCCAAGTGGTAAGGCAGCAGGTTTTGATCCTGTTACTCGGAGGTTCGAATCCTTCCGTCCCAGATTTATTATTTTCAATAACGAAATAAATAGAAAAAGATAAAAAATTTAAAATAAAATATTAAAAAACTATTTTTATTATTATTAATAATTCATAATATATTGTATTAAAAATACCATATTATGACATATATATAAATATGGCAAGGGATATTTCTATAGTGTACAATAAAAAAGATCACATTATTATTTATTGAAAAGTTATAAAGAGATTATATTTATGAAATTAGCTTATTGGATGTATGCTGGACCTGCTCATATTGGAACTCTCCGTGTAGCCAGTTCTTTCAAAAACGTTCATGCTATTATGCATGCTCCTTTAGGAGACGATTACTTTAATGTAATGCGGTCAATGTTAGAAAGAGAAAGAGATTTTACTCCTGTAACAACTAGCATAGTGGATCGTCATGTATTAGCACGTGGATCTCAAGAAAAAGTTGTTGATAATATAACTAGAAAAGATAAAGAAGAACGCCCAGATTTAATTGTCTTAACACCAACATGTACTTCTAGTATTTTACAAGAAGATTTACAAAACTTTGTTGATAGAGCTTCTATCACTTCAAATTCAGATGTTATTCTGGCTGATGTAAATCATTATCGAGTTAATGAGTTTCAAGCCGCAGATAGAACTTTAGAACAAGTAGTTCGATATTATTTAGAAAAGGCCCGCAGACAAGGAACCTTGGATCAATCTATAACAAAAGAACCTTCAGCAAATATTATTGGAATTTTTACATTAGGTTTTCATAATCAACACGATTGTCGTGAATTAAAGCGTTTATTACAAGACTTGAATATTAAAGTTAATAAAGTAATTCCTGAAGGAGGTTCTGTAAAAGATCTTCAAGATTTACCAAAAGCTTGGTTTAATTTAGTTCCATATCGTGAAATAGGTTTAATGACAGCCATTTATTTAGAAAAAACTTTTGGAATACCTTATATATCTATTACACCAATGGGAATTGTAGATACAGCTGAATGTATTCGACAAATCGAAAAACATGTTAATAATTTAGTTTCTAATAAAAAATTTAATTATGAACCTTATATTGATCAGCAAACAAGCTTTGTTTCTCAAGCAGCTTGGTTTTCACGCTCTATTGATTGTCAAAATTTAACAGGAAAAAAAGCGGTTGTTTTTGGTGATGCAACTCATGCCGCTTCAATAACCAGGATTCTTGCTAGAGAAATGGGAATTCGTGTCAGTTGTACGGGTACTTATTGTAAACACGATGCAGAATGGTTTAAAGAACAAGTTCAAGGATTTTGTGACGAGATATTGATTACAGATGATCATACTAAAGTAGGCGATATGATTGCTCGAATAGAGCCATCTGCAATATTTGGCACTCAAATGGAACGTCATATTGGTAAACGTCTTGATATTCCCTGTGGAGTTATTTCTTCACCAGTTCATATTCAAAATTTTCCATTAGGATATCGTCCTTTTTTAGGTTATGAAGGTACTAATCAAATTGCTGATTTAGTTTATAATTCGTTTACTTTAGGTATGGAAGATCATCTTTTAGAAATATTTGGTGGTCATGATACGAAAGAAGTAATTACGAAATCACTATCAACAGATACTGATCTAACTTGGAATCACGAAAGTCAACTGGAATTAAATAAAATACCTGGATTTGTTAGAGGTAAAATTAAAAGAAATACTGAAAAATTCGCGCGTCAAAATAATATTACCAATATTACTGTTGAAATAATGTATGCAGCCAAAGAAGCTTTAAGTGCTTAAAAATTTTTTTAAATTAATTTTATATTTTAAAAAGTATTTTTTAATCTTTTTAAAAGTAATAAAAAAAAAATATATATATTTTTTTTTACAAATATTTTCATAAAAAAAAGTATATATTATATAAAAGCTAGTTTTAAATTCTATTTTAGATGGCTAAAATAAAATTTAAAACTGTTAATAAAAAAAGCAAAGATATTTGAACAAATTTAATTTAAAATTGTAGGAAAAGTTTATGAATCCCATTTTTTGTTTTGTTCAGTTATTGTTTTATTATCCATTTTTTTTCTTTTCATTATATATTTATTTAGTATTTTTTATTCCAATAAAAAATACAATTAATATTGTCAACATATTTAATTTTTTTTCAAATTCTATTAAAAATAAATTTGATTTTTATAAAAAATAATTTAAAAACTTCAAGCTTTTTTCCTTTTACTTTAAAATTTAAAGTAAAAAAAAAGCTTGAAGTTTTAATGAAAAAAAGATTAAATTAAATAATTTAAACAAAAAATATATATCTTTTTTCTATACAGCATTGACAAAAATAATTTACTAACATATAATCATATTTATATTTCTTAATATTTCTTGATTATATTAAAAATTTATATAACTTTATTTGAATCAAAAAAGGTATAAAGTTATTTAATATTTGTAATCTTTTCAAAAAATTTTCTTTAAGAAGTACTTTTTTTACAAAAACAAAAACTAAGGGTTGCTAACTCAATGGTAGAGTACTCGGCTTTTAAGTGCGACTAAGGAATTTTATACATTTAGATGAAATACAAAATTCATCCAAACCATTGATAAAGGTTTGTAAGACTACGACTAATCTCAAAAAGAAATTTGCCAGAAAAAATAGCATGTCGTTTTTTTATTTTATATACCCAAGTTGGTAAAATTAATGGATAAAGCTAAATTGCTTGAATCAAAAGTAAAACCAGAAGAACGAGCTTCTATTCAAAAGAATCTATTTTGAATTCTTTTTATTAATTAAAAAGTTAGAATAAAATTAATAATCAATATAAAAGAGGTTTGGCCTTTTATTAAAATATGAGGCTATTTTTACTAAAAATGAATCCTAATATTTAAAAAATGTAAATAAATCACCAGTTTGCTGACTAAATTAAAGCAAAATTTTAAGTCAGGAGAGCAATCAAAAAAATTTAATAATTTTTACTAATAATTAATAAATTCAATTAGTTTTTTTTTATAAAATTATTTAGTTTTATTCTAATAGATTGCACTATGTATCATTTTATATTCTAAGAGGTTGTTCAGATGAGAAGCATAGCAGAAATTTTGTACGAAATAGAAAAGCTAAATAAAAATAAAAATAAACTTGTATGGCAACAGCGTTTTTTATACCCACTTTTATTTCAAGATGATCTTTATGCAATTGCTTATAATTATTCTCTTAATAGAATGAAGTTAAAAAAAGTAGAAAATTCTAATTTAGGTGAATGTTTTAATTTTTTAACATTAAAACGTTTAATTAATAGGATGCGCCTAGAAAATAATAAGAACAAATTAAAGAAAAATTATAATAAAATTTTTGATCTTAATTATAATAACCATTTTTATTTGAAAGTAATTCGAGAAGGTTTTGCGATAATTTTCGAAATTTTTTCTTGTGTACAATTAGAAAAAAATTTTATAAAAGAATTTAACCAATGGACTAATTATCAATCTATTCACTCTGTATTTCCTTTTATAGAAGATAATTTTTTACATTCTAATTACATTTTAAATACAAAAATACCTCATTTTTTTCATCTAGAACTTCTAACCCGAATTCTTCGTCGACGTATACAAGATACTTCTTTTTTTCATTCATTACGATTAATATTTTATAAAAATAACAAGTTAATTACTTTTAATACAAATTCTTTTTTTTCTCAAAAAGAAAGTAGTAGATTATCAATATTTTTATGGCATTCTTATATTCGTGAACTAGAATTTTTTTTAATTAATCAGTGGAAATTCTTAAATTGTTTTAAATCTTTATCATATTTAACTTTATTAGATAAAACAGATTGTATGAAAAAAATGAAGCATATTATTAAGAATTCTTTATGGATAAAATTACAAAGTTTTTTTTATACAAAAAAAATTTCTTTTCATTACGTAAGATATGATAATAATTCTATTATCGCAATAAGAAGTTCTAATTATTTAGCAGAAAAATTGAGTTTTTTTCTTTATAAATTTTGGCATTATTATTTTTACTATCTATTTAAACCTTCTAGAATAAACGTAAAAAAAATTTCTAAAAGCTACTTTTCTTTTTTAGGTTATCTTTTTGGTATTCAAATAAAAAAAGTTTTAATTTCAATTAAAAAAATAGATAATTTAAAAAAAGTATATATTATAAAAAAAGAACTTTATTCTATTACTTTAATATCATCTTTAATTGAATTGTTAGCTAAAGAAAAATTTTGTGATACTTTAGGACATCCAATAAGTAAATTAGCTTGGACCACCTTAACAGATGACGAAATTTTTAATCGTTTTGATCAAATTTGGAAAAATTTTTTTTATTACTATAGCGGATGTAAAAATAAAAAAAACTTATATCAAGTACAATATATACTTCGATTTTCTTGTGCTAAAACATTAGCTTGCAAACATAAAAGTACTATACGCTATGTTTGGAAAAAGCATGGTTCAAATTTTTTTGCAAAATCTTTTTTTTTTAAAAAACAAGAACTAATTAATTTAAAATTTCTTAAATTATATCCTTCTATAAAAAAAATATGGTATCTTGATATTCTTCAAATAAATTATTTGGCAAAATTATTACAAAAAAAAAGTACTAGTAGTAAATAAAATAATTCAAATTAATCAAATTAACTGTTTAATAAAATTATTAATTTAATGATAATTAAAAAGTTACTCATAAAATTCTCGAATAGAATGACTACATAGAGAAAGCCGTGTGCGATAAAAATTGCAAGCACGGTTTGGGAAGAGGTGTTTTTATTTTTATTTAAAGAAATTAAATCCATCCACTTTCATCCGACGAGTTCCGGGTTCGAGCCCCGGGCAACCCATTTTAGTTTGGTCCAAATGAAGAATTCTCTATATAATTATTATCCAATATTATTTTTATAAAGAGATAATTTATGCGAGTACAAAAAAATTTGATCTAATTAATTTTTTTTTATAAATAAAAAAAAATATTTTCATTTTAAAGAAGAGTTGACATAGTAATACATTTTGTGTAATACTATAAGTTAACAAGTTTATATACTTGGGTAACTTATTATTATTATTTTACAAACCAAGTTTTACCATGACCGCAACTTTAGAAAGACGCGAAAGCGCAAGCCTATGGGGTCGCTTCTGCGACTGGGTTACCAGCACTGAAAACCGCCTTTACATCGGATGGTTCGGTGTCGTAATGATCCCTACTCTATTAACTGCAACCTCTGTATTCATTATTGCTTTCATCGCAGCTCCTCCTGTAGATATTGATGGTATTCGTGAGCCTGTTTCTGGTTCTCTTCTTTACGGAAACAACATAATCTCTGGTGCTATTATTCCTACTTCTGCAGCTATCGGTTTGCACTTCTACCCAATTTGGGAAGCTGCTTCCGTTGATGAATGGCTATACAATGGTGGTCCTTATGAACTAATCGTTCTTCACTTCTTACTTGGTGTAGCTTGCTACATGGGTCGTGAATGGGAACTTAGCTTCCGTTTAGGTATGCGTCCTTGGATCGCTGTTGCATATTCAGCTCCTGTTGCGGCTGCTACTGCTGTTTTCTTGATCTACCCTATTGGTCAAGGAAGCTTCTCTGACGGTATGCCTTTAGGAATCTCTGGTACTTTCAACTTTATGATCGTGTTCCAAGCTGAACATAATATCCTTATGCACCCATTTCACATGCTTGGTGTAGCTGGCGTATTCGGCGGCTCTCTATTTAGTGCTATGCATGGTTCCTTGGTAACTTCAAGTTTGATCCGAGAAACTACTGAGAATGAGTCTGCTAATGCAGGTTACAAGTTTGGTCAAGAGGAAGAAACTTACAACATCGTAGCTGCTCACGGTTACTTTGGTAGACTTATTTTCCAATATGCTAGCTTTAACAACTCTCGTTCTTTACACTTCTTTTTAGCTGCTTGGCCTGTAGTAGGTATCTGGTTTACTGCATTAGGTATCAGCACAATGGCTTTCAACCTAAATGGTTTTAACTTTAACCAATCTGTTGTTGACAGCCAAGGCCGTGTAATTAACACTTGGGCTGACATCATCAACCGTGCTAACCTTGGTATGGAAGTTATGCATGAACGTAATGCTCACAACTTCCCTCTAGATTTAGCTTCTGTTGAAGCTCCTTCTGTAAATAGTTAATATTTTAGTTATAAATTTATTATATAAATTTATATAAATAGGATAACAACTTGAAAATAATGACCTTAGAGATTTATTTCCTAAGGTCATTATTTTTTTCTTATTATTGAAAATAAATGAATTAAAAAAAAAAAAGGCGGACGTGGCCAAGTGGATTAAGGCAGTGGATTGTGGATCCACCACGCGCGGGTTCAATTCCCGTCGTTCGCCCATCAGAAACGAAATAAAACTAAATAATCATATAAAATAGAATTTAATAATAAAAATTTTAATTTAATTTTTATTAGTTGACGAAACCTTTTGTTTATGTCATCATAAATAAAATAACATAAATATATTAAATAAAATGATAAACATGAAAAACTTTTAAATTTTAATTTTAGTTAGAATACTAGCTAATTTTTTTTTATAAATAGAAAGAATTACCAAATGTTTAAAAACATTTAGTATTTTTATATAAGATAAAAATAGCGAAAAAACTTAAAAATTTAAGGTTATTTAATTAAAGTTTCCATATAAAAAAATCTAGTTATTATAAAGTTTTATCTAACTGCTGTAAAAAAAAATGAAACAAAAATTATCAAAAAACAAATACTTATATAGAAGATTAAAATTGGAAGAAATAAAAAACCCTCAATATTTTTTTGAGATATGGACAGAATCAAATTTAGTTAAATTTTTAATTAGACTTTTTTTTAATAAAGAAAATTTAATTAAAATTTTTGACTTTCGAATTATTATTTCATTAATCTTACGTGATTTAGATAATTCAAAAAATAACAAAAGCTCAATATTAAATACTTTTTTATTTTTTTTATTATCCGTTTTTTTATATCGTTTAAGTAATAAAGTTATTATTGACAAAAAGTATTTAAATTTATTTAAAATAGTTTATGGACATATCAATTATTATGAATATAAAGAAAAAGATTTAAAGGAAACCTGTAATAAAAAACAATTTTCGACTTTGACGCCTGAATCTCTTTCTAAAAATTTTGATTTAAAAAAAAAGAAAGAATATTCGATTATTAAAGCAAATTTAAAGAAAAAATTCTATGTTATACCTGGATACAATGAAAATTTAATTAAAAATTCAGAATGGTGGAAATTTTGGATTATAAAAGAAATTCTGCCTAGTTGGAAAATATCTTCTAATTCTATAAAAAAAATTGAAAATTTATTAAAAAAAAAAAATACAAATGATTTAAAATATTTTTTTAAATTTTATATAACTAATATACTTTGTCAAAATTATAATTGGGAAAAAAAATTTAATTCTATTTTTTTTGAAAATTTAGAAAAAAATAAAAAATTAAGATCAAGTAAAAGTGAAAAAATATTAGAAGATACTTTAGTTATTAAAATATTTTCTGCTTTTTGTGAAAAATTAATTTTTGAAATCGAAAATCCTTTAAAATTAAATAGTTTTAATTCAATAATTAAATTTGACAACACTAATTATAATACTAAATTATTTTTTTCTATTCCAACATATCATGATCATGAAAAAAAAATAAATCCTGAACAATTTTATTTAATAAAAAAAAGTATAATTCAAAATTTAAAATTTTTGGGTGAAGTGGATCCAATTATCGCAAAATGTTATATTTTAATAAACCAAAAAAGATCGTCTTTTTTTAATAATTATACTGAATTTTATATATGGCAATTATATAAAAAAAGTTTATTTAAATACAAAAATGATTTAAATAAAGTTAATATTAATAAAAAGAAATTAGATATAAGATTATTTAAATCAAAATTTTTATATAGTGAAAAAAAAAATTTAAGATCAGATAAAAGTTTATCAGAAATTTCATATCAATTATCAAAATATATTTTATATAAGCTAAAAAACTCTAATAAGTTAATAAATAATTATAAACTAATTGATCAAAATTTTGAATTAGAAAAAGGAGAAAAACCTAAAATAAAAAAAAGTTTAAATTTAGTTAAAACTAGTTTTGCTGAATCAAACAAAGGTTTTTTAAAATCGCTTTTAGATACAAAAACTTTAAACAACAAAAATGGTAAACAAAATATTACTTCAACAATTTGGGATATATTTTTTTTTAATCAAAATAAGAAAAACATAATAAAATCAAATTTATTTTTGAGTCCTTTTTTCAAAAATTATTTAATATTATGGATAAAAAATTTATTTATAGAAAATGAAAAATATACTACAAATACATTTTTTTTTGAAAATAAAAAAATTTTAAAATTGAATTCTAAGTTTTCTTTAAATATTTTATCTATAGATGAATTAAGTATCCCTTTTTCTACTACTAAAAAATATAATAACAAATTTAGAATAGTTAAAAAAAAAAAAAATAAATTTTTTAGTCATTTTATAAAATCAGATAATTATAGATTAATTTTATTATGGAAAATTAAAAAAAATCATAAAATTTTTAATAATTTTATTTTTTTAGATTATGCTTATAAAATTATTTTAAAAAAAAAAAATAATCTAAAGAAATTAGTTTTATTACTAAATTCCAAACCCTCTAAAAATATTTTTTATTTATTATGGTTTTTTATTCATAAATATATTAATATTGCCGATTATAATGACAATATAAAGTATAATAAAAGTGTATTATTTCAAATTAAACATTTTATAAATTTAGCTATTTTTTTAGATAAATTAAATTTATTAATAATTAAATATAATCTATTTTATATAAAAACTCCTTATTCTAATTTAAATTATCAAAATATAGAAAATTCTAAATTAGAAAAAAACTTCTTAATTACTAAAATAATTTATAAAAAAAAAAAAAAAGAAAAGAAATCTTTAATAAAAGATGATTTAAAAAAAGAATTTAAAATTTATATTATTCTTTCAAAATTTTATACTAAATTTACAAACAATTATCAATTAATTTCTAATAACTTTTACAAAAATTCAATAAATTTTTTAAAAAATTTATTTTTAATTAATAAATTTTTTTATTATAGAAAAAAAATAAATTTAAAAGAAATAAAAAAAACTATAATTAATAAAAATTTATTAAATTGGAAAAAAAAAGTAAAAAACTATTTTTATTTTAATAGTAATATAAAAAAAAATAAATATATTTATTATAATTTTAATCAATATACTTTAATTAATGAGGAAAATAAAAACAAAGAAATATTCAATTATTTTATTGAAAAACAAAAAAATTTATTATTTTTATCTAATAAAATAAATTTTATAAATAGTCAAAATTTAGTTACTAAATGGTCTGATAAATTAAATAAAAAAACTATTTATATATTTTATAAAACTTTTATATCTATTTTTAATGATAATTTTAATAAAATTTCAAAATTCTTCATTTATTCTTCGGAAACTATAAATATTGAAAATAAAAAAAAACCTAAAAAATTTATTTTAAATAGAAAAATTTTATTAGAACAAATCACATTTAATATTTATTATAAATTAAATACTTATTTTTATTTTGATAAAAAGTTAATTACTAATTTTCTTATTCATTATTTCGATGAAAATAATAATAAAGTTTGCACAAAAAATTTTAATAGTATTTTTTTCTCCCCAATATGGCAAAATGAAAAAACTTATTTTGATTCGATAAAAATCTCTAATGAAATTTTATTAAAATCTCAATTTTTTAGAACAGATACATTAAAATTATTAAACTTTTTATATTATTCTAATTTAAGTTATAAAAAAAATTTAACTTTTTATTTAAAAAAAAAAAAAAATAATAATTTAACATATCCACAATTAATAAAAAGTATAGCTATAAAAAAAAAAATTTTATCTAATAATCAATTAACTTTTTTTTATAAAGAACAAAAAAAAAATTCAAATATTGAATCACAAATATATAAAACTTTTTTATCTAAAAATTTTAAAATTTTTAACTATTCAAAATTAGTATTTTTATATAAATTTGACTTAGATAAATTATTAAATTCATCAATTAAATTTAATCTAATTTTTAATAAAAAAATAATAAATTTGAAAACAATTAACTTAGATAAAAAACAACATATTCAAAATACATTAGAACCAAAAAATAATACTCATAAAATAAATTATTTTGAAAATTATTTACTTTCTGAGTTTTTTATCAAAATAAAAAACGAAAATAATAAAATAGTTAATTGGACTAATAAATTATTTATTATAAAGTATAATTCTAAAGCAAGTTTAATGGATGTTATTTTAAATAATAATACAAATAATAGAAATTGGAATTATGAAAAAAACAAAAATAGATTATCATCTTTTTCAAAAAATTCTATTAAATTAATTCCACAAACTAAAATACATCAAATATTGAAAAAATCAATAAAGTGGATTTTATTTGAAAATTATACACCATGGTTTTTTACTTTCAAATGGTGGAAGTATTTTAAAAATATAGTTTTAAATTTACTTTCAGAATTATTATTAAATATCAATGATCAATTTAATTATATTTTACCAACAACTTTACAAAATATAAAAAAAAGATTACAGTATTTATTAAAATTTTTCTTATTTAATTTAAAAAATAAAATTATTGGTAATTCATTTGAAATTTGGAATTTACGTTTATTGAAACAAGTTAATAAATTATATAACAATCAACAAATTATATGGCCATCTTTTTATTTAAATCTAGTCATTAAATGGAATAAACAACATATAGCAACTATAAGTTTTATTATTTTTAGTTATTTCCTTCTTCAAAAATATTTTTCCAGTTTATTAGGTTCAGATTATTTTGAACTATGGAGATATTTTGAAATAATTCAATATTTAATAGATTCTTCACGTGAAAAGTATTTAGATAATTTAATTCATAATAATTCAATACAATTTATTAAATCAGAAAATTTATTAATGCATTTTTTTAGAAATTTAAAACACTATATAAAAAATGCTAAATTTTATTTATTTGAAAAAAAAAAAAGAAACAAATTATTAATTAATAATAAAGGATTAGACCTTTCTCGTAGAGAACGAAAATTATTAGTTCAATCTTTAATAACTGACAAAAGCATTGAGCAATATAAATCGAGATTTACTTATAATAAAAGTTCTATAAGTTTTCAAATTGGTAATTCAATTGTAAAACAGCACAAATTGAAAAATTATGTAGAAAATTTAACTGAAATTTATCAAAAAAATTTAGTAAATTATCCTTTTTATCAATTCTATCTAGCAGAAAATTTAATTTTTCTATCTTGGTGGCAAAAATCAACTTTTTTAGAGATACCATGGCAAAGTAGTAATACTTTAAAATCAACTTTATATAAAAAACCTATTCCACTTGAATTAAGACTTTTTTCTTCAAAAGGAATTTTATTAGTAGGTTCATCAGAAAGTGGACGCTCCTATTTGGTTAAAAATATAGCAGCAAATTCTTTTGTTCCTTTAATAAAAATATCTATAAATAAACTTTTATATAATAAACCTGATATTATAACTGAAAGTTGGATGAACATTTTAATGGAAAGTTTGCGAAGATTAAATCTTATTTTAGAATTATCAAAAAAACTATCTCCGTGTATAGTATGGATGCAAAATATTCATGAACTTAATGTAAATCGCTCAACTCAAAATGTAGAATCTGATCCAACTTTTTTACTTGGTATTTTCTTAAAATATTTTCAAACTGGTTTTAATAAAAAAAATACTCACAATATAGTGATTATTGGTTCGACTCATATTCCTAAAAAAGTGGATCCTGCTTTAATTTCTCCAAATAGATTAGATCAATTAATAAATATTCGAATGTTTAATATTTTACAAAGGAAAAAAAAAATTTCAATTTTATTAAACAGTAAGCATAGTAAGTATTTTTATTCGAAAAATAAAAAATCATGTATTAACGAATTTGGATATAGAACCATAGGGTATAATGCACGAGATTTAGCAGGACTTATTAATGAAATTTTATTAATTAGTATTGTTCAAAACCGATCTATAATAGAAAAAAAAACTATAAAATTAGCTTTTCATAGACAGGCTTTAGGTTCTACATATATAAATAATAAAATTATTTTTACACAGAATTATAGTATACTTTTTTATAAAGTTGGAAAACTTCTTGTACAAAATTTATTTATAAAAAATTCGTCTAGAAATCCTTTATATTTTGGTAACGATTTATGGAAAAAAAAGTTTTATTATTTATCTAAATGGTATTTAGAACCTTCTATTTTTGAATCAACAATAAAAGAATTCACTATTTTGCCTCATATTTTAGGTTGTTTAGCCGGATTAGCTGCTCGAGATTCTTGGTTCATATTAGAAAATAAATCAAATAATTTAATTTCACTTGATAAGTATGCTGAAAATGATTTTTATTTAGCTTGTAATATTTTAGAAACTCTTTTAATAGAGTTTTCATGGTTAGAAATATTTGAAAGAAAAAAAACTAATAAAAAAAAGAATTTTAATTCTAAGTTTCAATCAAAAAATCCTTTACATATGATAAAAAAAGGACTTTTTTCAAAAATAAATCAAAATGCTAAAAATACATTGTTAAATAAATCGATTAATGAAATAATTCCTTATAAAAAAGAACTTTTTCACTTAACTAGTAATATAACTTGGGCTCCTAAATTATCTCGTCTTAATTTTATTCGTAGTAATTTATTCAATTGGATAAATAGACCTAATGAATTTAAAATTACATATAATTTTGATTTTTTAAAAAAAAAAGAATTTAATAGCTCACAAAAAAATTCTCAATTTTTTGAAATTATTCAGCACAAAACAAAAGAGCAACTTCCTTATGAAAGGATTTTATCCCGAATAAGGCGAAGAAATGTTCAAGAATTAGAATTTCAGTTAGAAGATATTTTATTGGAAGAGCAGTTTGTAATATTAGGGTTTTCACGATTATTCACAGAATATCGAATGGAGTCTCGATTATCTAGTAAACCTATGTTATTTATCGGAGGAAGATTTCTTTGGGATCCTACTGGTTTATTATTTCGAAATCATCATTTTATTTTTTCACGACAAAATTTATTTATAGATGAAGAAATGTTAAGAAGATTATATGTTACTTATGGAGCAAGAAGAGAAAGAGAAAAATCTCGTTCAAGTCAAAAAATTAAACAATTTTTTCTTCATCGTGGATATGGTCGAGATTCTATAAATGACTTTTCTATAAATTGGTGGAATCAATTACCTTTTATTGAAAAAAATAATGTTGAAACTTTTAAGCGTATTGAAGGAATTGGTGTTCAATCAAAACGCCCGCAAGTATTTACTCCTGTATATTTATATCAACGTTGGTTAATTGAAAATCCACTAGAAAATATGAGTCGTTTTGAATTATTAAATAATCAACAAAGATGCTTAAAAATAAATAATTTATTATTTAATGATTCTTTTATTTATTATACTCTTTTAGAAATTTATCAATATTTATTAAAATTTTTTATTTTGCATCAAATTTTATTAAATGAAATGACAAAAATATTATTTAGAAATAAATGGCTTTTTCAAAATGAAATTGAATATTTTATTAATAAAATTGACAAAATAAACTAAAAGTTAATTTATTTTATTTGAAAATATATAAAATAAATAGAAAAAATTAATAAAAAGTTTAATATAGTAATAAAAAGAAATTATGGTAAAAAAAAACTTTTTTTTTACCACAATTTCTTTTTTATTAGTAATTCAAAATAGTTTGTTTAATAATAAAATAAAACTTTTATTTAAATTGGCTTAATAAAAAAAATAAATACTAATAAAATTTTATTAAAATTATTTGATTTAATTTAATTAGACATACGGGATTGACGGGACTCGAACCCGCAACTTCCGCCTTGACAGGGCGGTGCTCTAACCAATTGAACTACAATCCCTATAAATATGTATATAATTATTATGGCAATCTAAAAAGCTTTATGTCAAATTAATAATAGTATTAATAATAATTTATTAAGTAAAACGTTTTTTTATAAAAATAAAAATGATAGAAAAAAATTAATTTGATTAAAAGATAGACAAAATGAAAAAAAAATATATATATATATAAAATTTTTATACTTATAAATATGAATCAAGTTTGGGCCGAGCTGGATTTGAACCAGCGTAGGCATTGCCAGCGGATTTACAGTCCGTCCCCATTAACCACTCGAGCATCGACCCAAAAAAAAAAAGGAAAAAAAATAACAAAATTAGACTAATAAATAACTTTGTTATTTTTTTCTCAACTATTATAATTATATAAAAAACTTTATGTAATAGTGAAATATTACAAAGATTTTTTGATACTACCCCCAGGGGAATTCGAATCCCCGTCGCCTCCTTGAAAGAGAGGTGTCCTAGGCCACTAGACGATGGGGGCTTAATCCTTATATCCATGTTACTTAATTCTTTATTTACTGTCAATAGTTAATAGTATGCTTGATTTCTTTAATTATAAATAATTACAAAAAGATTTTAATAAAAGCGTTAAATAATAGTAAATGACAAAAACGCTTAAATTTGAAAAAAAGTTAGATAAAGTTTTGATTTAATTTTAAGTAATAAAATTTGAGTTGACAAATGTATCCTTTTTATTACAAACTCCATTTATATTTCTTTTTTAATAAATTAGCAAAATTGCCCTTTTAACTCAGTGGTAGAGTAACGCCATGGTAAGGCGTAAGTCATCGGTTCAAATCTGATAAAGGGCTTATATATTTATACTTAAATAAAAAATCTTAAATTATTTAATAAATAATTAAAATAAAAAAAAAAAGTATATATATAAAATTATGTTTTCCTACTTTTCAGTTATTATAAGTTAATTTAATTTAAATAAAAGTTTTAAATATAAAATATTATAAAAATTTGAATGAATAAAAATATTTAGAATCAAATGTAAAAAAAAAAATAATAAAATATTAAATTTTTGTTAACTAAATAATTACTTTTTTATAAAATATTACGACTAAATTGGATATAAGACAATTAATTGATATAATATATACTTGATAGATTAATTCTAAATTAATAACAATAATAAGTTTATAATAAAAGTTCTATTTATTTCCACAAATAAATATTTAAAATATGCAAATAATCTTTTAGTAAATTTAAAGATTATTATTATAAATAAATTGGCTATTCTTATAATAGATTTTACTAAAAAAAAGATGAAATGAAAAACAAATTTGAGTTAAAGGGACATGCAAGGACATAAATAATAAAGAAAAGAAAAGTTTACCTATCTTCTAAATTTTTAGTTGTTTAAAATGTAGAAGAGTTTAAAAAAAAAAATAAAAATTAAATAATATTTTTATTTTTATGTTTAAGGTACTTAATAATGATTAAAATAGTTGAATAGGAGAATCACTATGACTATAGCCATTGGAAAGTCTTCCAAAGAACCAAAAGGTTTGTTTGATAGCATGGATGACTGGCTACGAAGAGACCGTTTTGTATTTGTAGGTTGGTCTGGTCTATTACTTTTTCCATGTGCTTATTTCTCTCTAGGTGGATGGTTTACAGGTACAACTTTTGTTACTTCATGGTATACTCATGGATTGGCTAGCTCTTATCTAGAAGGCTGTAATTTTCTAACTGCTGCAGTATCTACTCCTGCTAATAGTTTAGCACATTCTTTATTGCTATTATGGGGTCCTGAAGCACAAGGAGATTTTACTCGTTGGTGTCAATTAGGAGGTTTATGGACTTTCGTTGCTCTTCATGGTTCTTTTGCACTAATAGGCTTTATGTTGCGCCAATTTGAGCTAGCTAGATCTGTACAATTACGTCCTTATAATGCAATTGCTTTTTCTGGTCCAATTGCTGTTTTTGTTTCTGTATTTCTAATCTATCCTCTTGGCCAATCAGGTTGGTTTTTTGCACCTAGTTTTGGTGTAGCAGCCATTTTTCGATTTATTTTATTCTTTCAAGGTTTTCATAATTGGACCTTAAATCCTTTTCATATGATGGGAGTTGCTGGAGTTTTAGGAGCAGCTCTTTTATGCGCTATTCACGGTGCAACTGTTGAGAATACTTTATTTGAAGATGGTGATGGTGCAAATACATTCCGTGCTTTTAACCCAACCCAATCTGAAGAAACTTATTCTATGGTTACAGCTAATCGTTTTTGGTCCCAAATTTTTGGTGTTGCATTTTCCAATAAACGCTGGTTGCATTTCTTTATGTTATTCGTACCAGTAACTGGTTTATGGATGAGTGCTATTGGAGTCGTCGGTCTGGCTTTAAATCTAAGAGCTTATGATTTTGTCTCTCAGGAAATTCGTGCAGCGGAAGATCCTGAATTTGAAACTTTCTATACTAAAAATATTCTTTTAAATGAAGGTATCCGTGCTTGGATGGCAGCTCAAGATCAGCCTCATGAAAATCTTGTATTCCCCGAGGAGGTTCTACCCCGTGGAAACGCTCTTTAATGGAACCTTATCTTTAGGTGGTCGTGACCAAGAAACCACCGGTTTTGCTTGGTGGGCTGGTAATGCGAGACTTATTAATTTATCTGGTAAATTATTAGGCGCTCATGTAGCTCATGCTGGATTAATTGTATTCTGGGCTGGAGCAATGAATCTTTTTGAAGTGGCTCATTTTGTACCAGAAAAACCTATGTATGAACAAGGATTAATTTTACTTCCTCATTTAGCTACCTTAGGATGGGGAGTAGGTCCTGGTGGCGAAGTTATAGATACTTTTCCATATTTTGTATCTGGAGTACTTCATTTAATTTCTTCTGCAGTTTTAGGCTTTGGGGGTATTTATCATGCGCTTATTGGACCAGAAACTTTAGAAGAATCTTTTCCATTTTTTGGTTATGTTTGGAAAGATAAAAATAAAATGACTACTATTTTAGGTATCCATTTAATTTTATTAGGTATTGGTGCTTTTTTCCTAGTATTTAAAGCCTTATATTTTGGAGGTGTTTATGATACTTGGGCCCCTGGGGGGGGTGACGTAAGAAAAATTACAAATCTTACCCTTAATCCTAGTGTTATATTTGGTTATTTACTCAAATCACCTTTTGGTGGAGAAGGGTGGATTGTTAGTGTAGATAATTTAGAAGATATTATTGGAGGACATGTTTGGTTAGGTTCTATTTGTATTTTTGGTGGAATTTGGCATATTTTAACAAAACCATTTGCTTGGGCTCGTCGTGCTCTTGTTTGGTCCGGAGAAGCTTATTTATCTTATAGTTTAGGGGCAATTGCTGTTTTTGGTTTTATCGCCTGCTGTTTTGTCTGGTTCAATAATACTGCTTATCCAAGTGAATTTTATGGTCCTACTGGGCCAGAAGCGTCTCAAGCACAAGCTTTCACTTTCCTAGTTAGAGACCAACGTCTTGGAGCTAATGTAGGTTCTGCTCAAGGACCTACTGGTTTAGGTAAATACCTTATGCGTTCTCCAACTGGGGAGATTATCTTTGGAGGAGAAACCATGCGTTTTTGGGATCTTCGTGCTCCATGGTTAGAACCTTTACGAGGTCCTAATGGGTTGGATTTGAGTAAATTGAAAAAAGATATTCAACCTTGGCAAGAACGACGTTCTGCAGAATATATGACTCATGCTCCGTTAGGTTCTTTAAATTCCGTAGGTGGTGTAGCTACTGAAATCAATGCAGTAAATTATGTTTCTCCACGAAGTTGGTTAGCTACTTCCCATTTTGTGTTAGGATTCTTTTTCTTTGTAGGTCATTTATGGCATGCGGGAAGAGCGCGTGCGGCTGCAGCTGGATTTGAAAAAGGAATTGATCGAGATTTTGAGCCTGTTCTTTCTATGACACCCCTTAACTAATAATTAAAATAATTAAAAAACAAATTAGTTATTGATAATTTAAAATGGTTCGGCTTTTTTAGTCGGGCCATTTTAATAAAATTTAAGTGTTTTTCATAAAAACGATTGATTTGAAAGAAAAATTAAAGGAGAGAGAGGGATTCGAACCCTCGATAGTTCTTAAAAACTATGCCGGTTTTCAAGACCGGAGCCATAAACCACTCGGCCATCTCTCCTATTTTTTAGGTAAAAGTCACTAATTATACAATAATAAAAGCTTATTTAACAGTATTGTTACATAAATAAAAAGTAAATCTTAAATTTTTGAATTAAAAAAAATTGAAATATTTTTGACTCAGTAAGTAAATAATTACTAGAAAAGGATTAATGGTATAACCTATTTTATATTTTTTAACTTGGAGAATCACAACCATGACTATTGCCTTTCAGTTGGCTGTGTTTGCATTAATTGCTATTTCGTTTCTATTAGTAATTGGTGTACCTGTTGTGCTTGCCTCTCCCGATGGTTGGTCAAGTAGTAAAAATGTTGTGTTTTCAGGTGCTTCATTATGGATTGGATTGGTTTTTTTGGTCGGTGTTCTTAATTCTTTCATATCATAGAATTTTATTTTTATCATACGAAATTAAAAATAAAATAAAATAAAATGTTTTTATTTCCCTCCCTCTGTAGACTTTATATTATAAGTTCCAAAAGGTTTTTTTGATAGAAAATAAATATTTTCTACTAGGGAGGGTTTTTCTATTTCATTTTATTTCAAATTATTTCAATTAATTATTTGATTAAAAATAAATTTAATAACATAATTGACTATGTTAAAAAAAAAAAGTATATATATATATATGCATATTTTGCATATATCTAGATATAATTGCGGGTATAGTTTAATGGTAAAATTCCTCCTTGCCAAGGAGAATATGCGGGTTCGATTCCCGCTACCCGCCTTTTTTTTACTGTCATCATCTAGTTGAAAATAATAAAAAGTTTAATAAGAAATTAAAGTTTTATTTTTTATATATTATAAATATAGATATATATATATAAATTATACTATATTACTTTAGCATTTTATACTATATAGCGGAGACAGGATTTGAACCCATGACCTCAAGGTTATGAGCCTTGCGAGCTACCAGGCTGCTCTACTCCGCGTCATGGAATAATAACATATTTTTAATTGATTAAACAATGACTTTTTTATTTTAATCATGAAACCCCCCAACTAGAATTAGAATTTGAAATTAGGGGGACTTTTTAATTATAGTTTTTTTTTTCGCGTCTCTTCAAATCAAAATTTTTCACCAACTGGATTTAGTTATTCCGGGTATAAAGCATGCATGAGCCATTTCTCTTAATACATGCCTGGATAGGCCAAAATCACGATAAATAGCTCTGGGCCTTCCAGTTAAAAAACAGCGACGATGAAGTCTTGTAGGTGCACTGTTACGTGGTAAAGTTTGCAATTGTTTTTGAAATTCCCATTTTTCATCCAAAGATAAAGTTTCCTTTATTTTTTTTTTCATAGATTGACGAAATTTTTGGTATTTTTTTTCTAATTTTTGTTTTTTCTTCTCTCTTTCAATAAGACTTTTTTTTGCCATAATTTTCTTTAATGAGTAAAATATTTTTTTAGTTAAAAAAAAGTGAAATAAATTAAAAATTTTTTTCACTTTTTTTCATTTTATCCTATTTTGTTATATTCTTTTCTATATTGAATGGGATAGATGCTAGTTTTAAAACTAAACTCTATCCTATTCAATAAAAATTTTTATCCTATTTAATTTTAATAATTATTAACCAAATTTACCTGATGTAGAAGCAATTAGAAAAGCAGCATAAGTAAATATATAACCTACTGAGAAGTGGGCTAACCCAACTAATCGTGCTTGAACAATAGAAAGAGCTACTGGTTTGTCTTTCCAACGAACTAGATTAGCTAAAGGCGTACGTTCATGAGCCCAAGCCAAAGTTTCAATAAGTTCTTGCCAATATCCACGCCAAGAAATTAGGAACATGAATCCAGTGGCCCAAACAAGATGTCCAAATAAGAACATCCATGCCCAAACAGATAAACTATTCATACCGAATGGATTATACCCATTAATAAGTTGTGAAGAGTTTAACCATAGATAATCTCGTAACCATCCCATTAAATATGTAGAAGATTCATTAAATTGAGCTACATTTCCTTGCCATAAAGTAATATGTTTCCAATGCCAATAAAAAGTGACCCACCCAATAGTATTTAGCATCCAAAAAACAGCTAAATAAAAAGCGTCCCATGCTGAAATATCACAAGTTCCACCTCGTCCTGGACCATCGCACGGAAAACTATAACCAAACTCTTTTTTATCTGGCATTAATTTAGAGCCACGCGCATCTAAAGCACCTTTTACTAAGATTAATGTAGTTGTATGTAAACCTAAAGCAATAGCATGATGAACTAAAAAATCTCCAGGACCAATAGTTAAAAATAATGAATTGCTATTATTATTAACAGCATCTAACCAACCCGGTAGCCATAAAGTCTGACCAGAATTGAAAGCTGGACTATCTGCTGACGATAAAAGCACATCAAAACCATATAAAGCTTTACCATGAGCAGATTGTATCCATTGAGCAAATACAGGTTCAATTAAAATTTGTTTTTCTGGAGTACCAAAAGCAAGCATGACATCATTATGGACATAAAGCCCCAAAGTATGAAAGCCTAAAAATAGACTAGCCCAACTTAAATGTGATATAATTGCTTCTTTATGTTCTAACATTCTTGCTAATACATTATCTTTATTTTGTTCTGGATTATAGTCTCTTATAAAGAAAATGGCTCCATGAGCAAAAGCACCTGTCATTATAAATCCAGCAATATATTGGTGATGGGTATATAATGCAGCTTGAGTAGTAAAGTCTTGTGCTATAAATGCATATGGAGGTAAGGAATACATATGTTGAGCTACTAAAGAAGTAATAACTCCTAAAGAAGCTAAAGCTAAACCTAACTGAAAATGGAGAGAATTATTAATAGTATCATAAAGACCCTTATGTCCACGACCCAAACGACCTCCTGGAGGGGTATGTGCTTCTAAAATTTCTTTTATACTATGACCAATACCAAAATTAGTTCTATACATATGACCAGCTATAATAAAAATAACTGCAATAGCTAAATGGTGATGTGCCATATCAGTCAACCATAAACTTTGTGTTTGTGGATGAAATCCTCCGAGAAAGGTCAAAATAGCAGTACCTGATCCTTCAGAAGTACCAAATAAATGACTATTTGAGTCAGGATTTTGAGCATAAACATTCCATTGTCCTGCAAAAAAAGGTCCTAAACCCTGGGGATGTGGTAATGCTGTTAATAAATTATTCCATCTTACATGTTCACCTCGAGATTCGGGAATAGCCACATGAACTAAATGTCCAGTCCATGCTAGAGAACTTACTCCAAAAAGTCCTGATAAATGATGGTTAAGACGAGATTCTGCATTTTTAAACCATGAAACACTTGGTTTCCATTTTGGCTGTAAATGTAACCAACCAGCTATTAGAAAAAGAGCCGAAATAAATAATAGAAAAAGAGCTCCGGTATAAAGATCTTGATTACTACGTAAACCAATTGTATACCACCATTGATATACTCCAGAATAAGCTATATTAACTGGACCTGACGCTCCGCCTCGAGTAAATGCTTCTACAGCCGGTTGACCAAAATGTGGATCCCAAATTGCATGAGCAATTGGTCGTACATGCAAAGGATCTTGTACCCATGCTTCGAAATTACCTTGCCAAGCTACATGAAATAAATTACCAGAAGTCCATAAAAAAATGATTGCTAGCTGACCAAAGTGAGAAGCAAAAATTTTTTGATAAAGACGCTCTTCAGTTATATCATCATGACTTTCAAAGTCATGTGCGGTCGCGATACCGAACCAAATACGACGAGTAGTTGGGTCTTGAGATAGACCCTGGCTGAATTTTGGAAATCTTGATGCCATAATGCTTTTCAAATCCTCCTAGCCATTATCCTACTGAAATAATTCTCGCTAGGAAGAATGCCCATGTTGTGGCAATCCCACCCAGAAGGTAATGAGCTACTCCTACAGCACGGCCTTGTACAATACTCAAGGCTCTAGGCTGAATAGCAGGGGCAACTTTTAATTTATTGTGAGCCCAAACGATAGACTCAATAAGTTCTTGCCAATATCCACGACCACTAAATAGGAACATTAGACTGAAAGCCCAAACAAAATGAGCGCCTAAAAATAAAAGACCGTATGCAGATAATGAAGAACCATAAGATTGAATTACTTGAGACGCTTGTGCCCATAAAAAGTCACGAAGCCATCCATTAATTGTAATTGAACTTTGTGCGAAATTTCCTCCTGTAATATGAGTAACAATTCCTTGATCGCTAATAGTACCCCATACATCAGATTGCATTTTCCAGCTAAAATGAAAAATAACTACTGAAATAGCATTATACATCCAGAATAAACCTAGAAAAACATGATCCCAAGCAGATACTTGACATGTTCCACCTCTTCCAGGTCCATCACAAGGAAATCTAAAACCAAGATTAGCTTTATCTGGTATTAGACGGGAGCTACGTGCAAATAAAACACCTTTTAATAGTATTAAGACAGTTACATGAATGGTAAAAGCATGAATATGATGGACCAAAAAGTCCGCGGTTCCTAATGGAATTGGTAATAAAGCAACTTTTCCACCTACTGCAACTAAATCACCACCTCCCCAAGTTAAACTCGTACTGGCTGTTGCATTGGGAGCTGTTAAACTAGGTGCTAAGGCATGGGTATTTTGTATCCATTGAGCAAAAACAGGTTGTAATTGTATAGCAGTATCTGAAAACATATCTTGAGGGCGGCCTAAAGCGCTCATTGTATCATTGTGAATGTATAGCCCAAAACTATGAAAACCTAAAAAGATACAAACCCAGTTTAAATGTGATATTATTGCATCACGGTGTCGTAAAACACGATCTAATAAATTATTGTATTGAGTTGTTGGATCATAATCTCTTACCATAAAAATAGCTGCATGTGCAGCAGCTCCAACTATAAGAAAACCGCCAATCCACATATGATGTGTGAATAACGAAAGTTGAGTAGCATAATCAGTCGCTAAATATGGATAAGGAGGCATGGAATACATATGATGAGCTACTATAATAGTTAAAGAACCTAGTAAAGCTAAGTTAATAGCTAATTGAGCATGCCATGAAGTAGTTAAAATTTCATATAATCCTTTATGACCTTCACCTGTAAATGGACCTTTATGCGCTTCTAAAATTTCCTTTATACTATGACCAATACCAAAATTAGTTCGATACATATGACCAGCTACCAGAAAAAGAACTGCAATCGCTAAATGATGGTGCGCTGTATCAGTTAACCACAAACCTCCAGTAATTGGGTTTAATCCTCCGCGAAAAGTTAAAAAATCTGAATATTCTGACCAATTTAGAGTAAAAAATGGGGTTAATCCTTTAGAAAAACTTGGATAAAGCTGAGCTAGAAGATCACGATTTATAATAAATTCATGAGGAAGTGGTATTTCTTTAGGATCTACTCCGGCATCTAGAAGCCGATTAATAGGTAAAGAAACATGTACTTGGTGTCCTGCCCAACCTAAAGATCCTAAACCTAATAGACCTGCTAAATGATGGTTTAACATAGATTCTACATTTTGAAACCAAGCTAATTTAGGAGCAGCTTTATGATAATGAAACCATCCAGCAAAAAGCATTGGAGCTGCAAAAACTAATCCACCTATTGCAGTCGCATAAAGCTGTAATTCATTAGTTATTCCAGAAGCTCGCCAAAGTTGAAAAAAGCCGGAGGTTATTTGTATTCCTTGAAAACCTCCACCTACATCCCCATTCAAAATTTCTTGCCCTACTATTGGCCAAACAACTTGAGCACTGGGTTTAATATGAGTAGGATCACTTAGCCATGCTTCGTAATTTGAAAAACGAGCCCCATGAAAATACATACCACTTAGCCAAATAAAAATAACAGCTAGTTGACCAAAGTGAGCACTAAATACTTTACGAGAAATTTCTTCTAAATCATTTGTGTGACTGTCAAAATCATGAGCATCAGCATGTAAGTTCCAAATCCAAGTTGTAGTATTAGGACCCTTAGCTAAAGTTCTTGAAAAATGCCCTGGTTTAGCCCATTTTTCAAAAGAAGTTTTTACGGGATCTTTTTCTACCAAAATCTTGACTTCTGGTTCCGGTGAACGAATATCCATCGAGGTTCTCCTCTCTTCAGACGAGGCATAGGAAAAACCCACCAATAATGAATAGTAAACTTCTAAAAGATATTTATGACTTTCTTATCCAATCAGTTTAAAACTGGAGCGACTATAATACAGAAGTTACTTAGGGCAGGTATTCAAATTTATTATGACACATTTTAAAGGTGCTTAATGGACCGTATTAGTTGTAATCCCATTTTTATTTAAAGTAATTTAAATTTATCTTTTATTATTATTATTTTTTTTTATTTAAAACGTCCTGTTATTTTTAACCAATTTTGCGCTTCAATGTAATTGCTTGGAGCAAGCGAGATTGCTTGTTTCCAATAATCTGCTGCTTGGTTAAACCAAGCTTCGGATGCTTCAGAGTCTCCTTGTTGAATAGCTTGTTCTCCTCGGTTGGGATAGGTAAAAATATCTTCCCTTAGAACCGTACATGAGAGTTTCCTACCTCATACGGCTCACTTAATTAAATTTACTATATTATTACTTAATTAAAAATTTTGTGCAAATTTTTTATTCATTTTTTTATTCAATTAATATTTAATAATTATTTGATAATTTTAATGATAGTAAAGTTTATAATAGAAAATTAGTTAATGAAATAAGTTTTAAATAAAATTTTAAAGAAAATTTTTCGTTTTCTTTTTTTTTTATTTTTATCTTTTCTCCTATAAAAAAAATAAAATTTTTTAGAGTAAACTATCTTATTTTTAATTAAATTTTATTAGTGTTTAATGATTAATTTATCAAAAATACTTTATCTCTTTAGGATCTGAGACTACACCGCTGTTTATTAAATTATTATTCAACTCAACTTTATTACATAAGTGAATTTTCTAAGTAAACAGATTTTTTTATTGGACCATAATTTTAATACTGGATCGTTACGGCGCTTTTCTAACAAATTTAATTATATTATCCATAGAGGTTTTAGACTTTTTTTTTAAATCATTATTTATTTCTAAATATTTTTAGATTTTATAATGAAGTTTTATTTATTACAGCTAATAAAAATCTTTTTTACTGATTTATATGTAATAAGTCTCCACTTTTTTTATTTATATTTATAACTTGTGGTAGTTTTTTACTAAAAAAAATATTATATTGATAGCCGCACGTAATGACAGATCACAGCCATATTATTAAAAGCTTGCGGTAAAGATGGATTTCGTTCTAATGCTTGAAAATAATACTCTAAAGCTTTTGCGTGTTCTCCATTACTTGTATGAATAAGACCTATATTGTATAGTATATAACTTCGATCATAGGGGTCAATTTCTAAACGCATAGCTTCATAATAATTTTGTAAAGCTTCTGCATATTCTCCTTCAGATTGAGCTGACATTCGTTACGATCGTCTATATAATTTTAGAAAAATAAATAAACTTCGTTTCAAAACCGTACATGAAATTTTCATTTCATACGGCTTCTCTTGTTTAATATATAAACGGGATTAATCTATAAAATTTCTAAAAAAGTTTTACCCAATATAATAAATTACCAAGGGCTAGTTTTTTCAAAAAATAGCTAGCCATCCTTCTTTTAAAAAGGATTTTTATTTCAATCTTAAATTTAATCTTTAAATTTTTCTTTGTTCTTAATACTTTGTTTTTTAAAGGATTAGCTTTTTCGACAATCTCCGATGGTTATATGAGTACCCAATTTACAAATGAGATGGATTTTTGTTTTCCTAACCATAAATTTATTAGTAAATAATTTAGTAAATAATTTTTACTATTGCGTATAAAAAATTTTTATTTAAAATTTAACGAAGTTTTTGTGTTGTCGATTTCTACACGTAATGCTTTTCCAACTATGTATGCTTATAAAGTAAAGTATGCTTCTAAAGTAAACTTAAATTTATAGCGTTAACCTTTTGCTTAATACTTTAATTTATATAAAATTGAAAGATTAAAGGTTACATTAATCGAGGGTACACGACAGAAGGAATTCTTTTTTCTAAATTAACCTTCACTAAGTATAAGTTTCATGTAATTAAATGTTTTCATGTTTTATTCCCTATAAAATTCATTTTAATAAAAGTTCAAAAGTCAAATCGCACCATCTCTATAATAACTAAAAGCTTCTTTTTCCCTTTGTGTAGTCGGAATTATTCGTAATAAAATGTCAGCAACAATTGTAAAAGTTTTATCAATAAAATTATCATTCTTTTGAGATCGAGGCATAATCAAATAGAGCTTTGGCAAATTTTTAATATTCCCTTTATTTGAGAATAAATCCATTAAATTTTTTTTATAATATGTTTATTTAAATAGAAATATATAGATATATTAAATATTTAAATAAATTTAATTTTTTAATTGAAAAAACTAAAAAACTTGCTATTCTACAAACTTATGACTTAAAATTACAGAAAAATATTATAGGAAAGATGGCCGAGTGGTCGAAGGCGTAGCATTGGAAATGCTATGTAGGCTTTTGTTTACCGAGGGTTCGAATCCCTCTCTTTCCGGAGTTATAAATTTTTATTATGTATGTAATTAAAAATACTATTAATTCTTAGTTAAGCTTGGCGAGAATAATATTCTACAACTAACAATTCATTTATTTTTAAACCAATTGATTCACGATCTAATATTTGATTAACTAATCCTTTTTTTTCTAAAGAACTATAAGTTAAATGATTTGGTATTTTAGATTTTTGATAAAACTCCATATTTTTACTAATTATAGTCTCAGATTTTAGTTTATTTTTTATAGTAATAAAATCCTGAGGTTTACATCGATAACTTGGTATATCTACTATACAATCATTAACTAAAATATGTCTATGATTTACTAATTGTCTTGCTCCAGGAATCGTAGGAGCCATACCTAATCGAAAAATAACATTATCTAAACGCATTTCGGGTAATTGTAATAAAACTTCACCTGTGGATCCTTTTGCTTTTCTAGCAATACGTACATAATTAAGTAATTGTCGTTCTGTTATTCCATAATGAAAACGTAATTTTTGTTTTTCTTCTAAACGAATGCGATACTGAGAAATTTTTTTATTAGATGTTGATTGGTTGATAGAACTAGATTTTAACTGGGGTATTTTATTAGTTGGTCCTGGTAAAGTTCCTAAACGACGTATTATTCTTACACGAGGTCCTCGATAACGGGACATAAAAACTCCTTATTTTTACAAAAAAAATTTACGGAAAAAAGATAAAATAATAATAATATTAATAATAAAAAGTAAAAGATATTCAATGAATTTATTTTTTTTTTATAAAGTTTTTTTACTTCAAATTTATTTAACTTTTTTTACCAAAAAATTATATATTTTTTTTAGTCAAGAACATCATAACATAAGAGACACTACAAAAAAAATAATATTACTTTTTTTATATAAATAAACTTTTAAAAGTTTTTAAATTTTTTATTTTAAGATTTATTTTTAGTAGTATATTTATCATCAAAAAAAGCCCGCTATCGGAGTCGAACCGATGACCATCGCATTACAAGTGCGGTGCTCTGACCTCTGAGCTAAGCAGGCTTTATTAATAGAAGTAAATAATAATAACAATTATTTTTTTATTTTATTTTGAGTAACTTAATTATTATATCAATAAAAATTTAATAATGCAATAATCTAGATTTTACTAATTAAAAAAAAATTATACATATATATATATACATAAAGTGTTGCCTTAAAACTTATAAAATATTATAATTGTTTAATATAGTAAAATTTTACTATTATAATTTTTTTTATAAAAATTTATTTTTTTAATTTGAACTAATAAAAAAGGGGGTATGGCGGAATTGGTAGACGCTACGGACTTAAATAATTTGAGCGTTAGTAGAAAAACTTGCTAAATGCTAGCTTTCAGATTCAGGGAAACTTGGGTTGATAAAAATATAAGCAATCCTGAGCCAAATCTTATTTCCTTTTTTTTGAGGATAAAATAGGTGCAGAGACTCAATGGAAGCTATCCTAACGAATAATATTTTTTAAAATTAGTTAAAATTTATTTTTTAGATATTAAACGAGGATAAAGATAGAGTCCAATTTTACATGTTAATCTTAGCAACAATTTAAATTGTAGTAGGAAGAAAATCCGTTGGCTTTATTGACCGTGAGGGTTCAAGTCCCTCTACCCCCAAAACTATAATTTTTTATTGACATAAACTGAAAGTTTATGTTAGGATAAGCCAATAAAAAAAGCCGGAATAGCTCAGTTGGTAGAGCAGAGGACTGAAAATCCTTGTGTCACCAGTTCAAATCTGGTTTCTGGCATTATAAAATTATTTTATATATTTTTTATTTTTATTATATATTTATTTTATGATATATTTATATATATATTATTTTGTTTTATTGTCTTAAATTAGACAATAAAACAAATAAAAAAAAAATAAAAAAATAGATCTCTAATTAATATATTTATTCACATAAAATAAAATGTAAAATTTCTTTTAGCTTCTAAATTTAGTTAATAAGCATCTTGTAATTCATAAAAATCTGGTACAATGTAATCTTTACGTAAAGGCCAACCAATCCAAGTATCAGGCATTAATATACGTTTAAGACGTGGATGATTTTCATAATAAATTCCTAACATATCATAAGATTCCCGTTCTTGAAAATCTGCACTTTTCCAAATCCAAAAAACAGATGGTATTTTAGGCTTTTGTCTTGATACAAAAATTTTTATACATATTTCTTCGGGTTGATCTGCATTATTTTGTATTTTTGTAAAATGATATACACTAGCTAATAACCCACCAGGTGCTACATCATAAGCGCATTGAGAACGAAGATAATTGGAACCATAAACATATAAAGCAACCGCGATAGAAAGCCAATTTTCAGATTTAATTTGTAAAATTTCTACACCTTGATAATCAAAACCTAAAGGTCGATGAGCTAGATTATGTTTTGCTAGCCAACCAGATAATCGCCCTTGTATTTTAGTAGTAGTAGAATTATTTGTATAAGTATCTAACATATTTAAGTTTTTAAAAAATTCTATTTATTTTGAATATTTTTTTTATTATTCTCTTTTTTTAATAAAAAAGTTAAATTTTTATTTTTTTCAATTAAAGCAAAATTTTCTAAAATTGAATTAGATTGAGATTTAGAAAATTGAGGATATAATTGTTTATTAGATTCCTCATTGTTAATAGTAGATACAAAATTAAATTTATGATTTAATGTTAAATATCTCTCTCCTTGTTTAAATTTATCTTTATCTTTATATGTTTCTTGAGCTACTTTTTTACGAAGTTTTATTATAGCATCTATAATAGCTTCTGGTTTTGGTGGACAACCAGGTAAATAAATATCTACAGGAATTAATTTATCTACTCCACGAACTGTACTATACGAATCTGTACTAAACATACCTCCTGTAATAGTACACGCTCCCATAGCAATCACATATTTAGGCTCAGGCATTTGCTCATATGATCTTACTAAAGACGGTGCCATTTTCATTGTTACAGTACCAGCTGTTATTATAAGATCTGCTTGTCTTGGACTAGACCTTGGAACTAAGCCATAACGATCGAAATCAAAGCGTGAGCCAATTAATGAGGCAAATTCGATAAAACAACAACTAGTACCATAAAGGAGTGGCCATAAACTAGAAAGTCTAGCCCAATTTGAAAAATCATTAAAAGTTGTTAAAATAATTGAATTTGAGTTTTTTTGATTGGAGAGTGAATTTATAAGTGGCTTCATAGAATTATTAATTTGATCTTCATAATTGTACTCGTTAGAATTTAAGACCATTCTAGTGCTCCTTTGCGCCATGCATAAACTAAACCAATAATCAAAATGAATACAAAAAATAAAGCTTCAATGAAAGCAGATAGGCCTAATTCATTAAAACTCATGGCCCAAGGATAAAGAAAAACTGTTTCTATATCGAAAATAACAAAAACTAGAGCGAACATATAATAGCGAATTTGAAACTGAATCCAAGCATCGCCCATTGGTTCTATACCCGATTCATAACTAGTTAGTTTTTCTGGTCCTTGGTTATTATTACTAATAGGTGTTAAAATTTTAGAAATTGAGAAAGTTAATATAGGAATAGAACTGGCTATTAATAAAAAAATAAAAAAAGAATTGTATTTAGGCAATAAAAACATTAATATACTCCTGTAAAATAAGAAGAACAATTTTATTTTAAATAAAAATAAAATTTAATTAATTAAATATTTTATTCATATATACATATGAATAAAATATTCAATATATATATATACAAACTATAAACTATAAACAAATATATCAACTAATAAAAATAAAAAGTTATAATAATAATTCAAATACTAAATATTTGAATAATTTAGGGCTATACGGATTCGAACCGTAGACAATCTCGGTAAAATAGTTAAAAATATTTATTTGACATATATTTATAACTATTTTAGGAACCCAACATGCAGTTTTTATTGCATTGGGCTCTTTCATCAACTAAAAATAACTTTAGTTATTTTGCTATCCTTTTTTTTACTGAAATAATGAAATAGCTCCGTGTGCTTAAAAAATTTTTCAAAGCAATCCCAAAGTTAAAAAAAAAATTTAATGTTGACATAGGTTTGCTTAATTTAGCATGGATTTACTCAAAATGAATTTCTATTACTTGCAGATTTTAAAACTTTATACACCTTAAAGCTTATCAAGTAAAAAAATAGAATATCTCGAGGTCCTCGTACTATCCTCATCATGCTTAGCATTGAATAATTTTCAAATTTACCATATCAACTAAAAGATAAATTTTAATTTATTATAAATTAAAATTTAATTTTTTGTCATGCTATTTTTCTGTTATATTAATCATAAAAGTAAGACAAAATATTTCATAAAATAAAATTTATTCTGAATTGTATAACACAATAAAATTTTTAAAAGCATTGGCGCACGTGTAAACGAGGTGCTCTACCGCTGAGCTATAGCCCTTATTATTTTTTTCTTATTATTCTTAATTAATAATATATTAACATAATTTCTTTTTTTTTGTCAAGATAATTATTCAAATAAAATAAAAGTTTTTTTATTTTATATATTTTTTAAATATATTCATAAGAATATTGCTTATATGTTAATTAATAGGCTAAAATATTAATAGCCTACTTAACTCAGTGGTTTAGAGTATCGCTTTCATACGGCGAGAGTCATTGGTTCAAATCCAATAGTAGGTAAATAATTAATAAAAAAACTCAATGGTATATAGATTATATACCATTGAGTTTACTAAAATTTTTAATTTTAGGAAATAGCTTCAATAGCTTCTAAGCGTGCTTTTGCTCTTTTCAGAGTCAAATTAGCTTCAATAGCTTGTTTTCGACCGTTCGCCTGAGATAGCTTAGTTTGAGCCATCTGAAAAGTTTCTTGAGCATCTTGAAAATTTATTTCATTAGCTTTTTCTGCTTCATTTACCAAAATTGTCATTTGATTATTGTCTATCATAGCAAAACCACCCATTAATGCCATAGTAGACCATTTTTCATTAAGTCGTATTTTTATAATACCTATATCTAAGGCCGTTAAAAGTGGTGCATGGTTGGGTAATATACCAATTCGACCACTGTTTGTAGATAAAATAATTTCTTGTACTTCAGAATTCCAAACAATTCTATTTGGAGCCATTACACGAAGATTTAGGGTCATGTTTTATTAATTCTCCACTTGTAAGGTTGCAGCCTTTGCAGTAGCTTCATCAATATTACCTACTAAATAAAAAGCTTGCTCAGGAAAACTATCTAATTCCCCAGAAAGAATCATTTGAAAACCTTTAATGGTTTCAATAAGACTAACATATTTACCTGGAGAACCTGTAAATACTTCTGCTACGAAAAACGGTTGTGATAAAAAACGCTCAATTTTTCGTGCTCTTGCTACAGTTAATCTGTCTTCTTCTGATAATTCATCAAGTCCAAGAATAGCTATAATATCTTGTAATTCTTTATAGCGTTGTAATGTCTGCTTAACTCCCTGAGCTGTTTCATAATGCTCTTCACCTACAATCCAAGGTTGAAGCATAGTAGAAGTTGAATCTAAAGGATCTACTGCTGGATAGATACCTTTGGCTGCTAATCCTCTTGATAATACAGTAGTTGCATCTAAATGTGCGAAAGTCGTAGCAGGAGCTGGATCAGTTAAATCATCTGCAGGTACATAAACTGCTTGAATTGAAGTAATAGAGCCTTCTTTTGTTGAAGTTATTCTTTCTTGTAAAGTACCCATTTCTGTACTTAAAGTTGGTTGATAACCTACAGCAGATGGCATTCTACCTAATAAAGCAGATACTTCTGAGCCCGCTTGAACAAAACGAAAAATATTATCAATAAATAAAAGTACATCTTGTTTATTAACATCTCTAAAATATTCGGCCATTGTTAAAGCAGTTAACCCTACTCTCATACGAGCTCCAGGTGGCTCATTCATTTGACCATAAACTAAAGCTACTTTTGATTCTGAAATATTTTCTTCATTAATTACTTTTGACTCTTTCATTTCCATGTAAAGATCATTTCCTTCACGAGTACGTTCCCCTACTCCACCAAATACAGATACACCACCATGTGCTTTAGCAATGTTATTAATTAATTCCATAATAAGTACGGTTTTTCCTACACCAGCTCCTCCAAACAATCCGATTTTTCCACCACGTCGATAAGGGGCTAAAAGATCTACTACTTTAATTCCTGTTTCAAAAATAGATAATTTAGTATCTAATTGTGTAAAAGCCGGAGCAGATCTATGAATCGGAAAAGTTGTACTAGCATCTACAGGACCAAGATTATCAACAGTTTCTCCTAGAACGTTAAAAATACGTCCAAGAGTAGCTTCCCCAACTGGAACACTCAAAGGAGCTCCTGTATCAATAACTTGCATTCCTCTCATTAAACCATCTGTCGCACTCATAGCAACAGCTCGAACCTTATTATTTCCTAGTAATTGCTGTACCTCACAAGTAACATTAATTTCTTGACCTGCTGTATTTTGACCCTTAACTATTAAAGAATTATAAATATTAGGCATTTTACCTGGAGAGAAAGTAACATCTAATACGGGACCAATAATTTGAGTAATACGTCCTATATTTTTAGCAATAAGTGTCGAAGTACCAAAAGTCCGAGAATCTGTTTTCATAAAATTTAGAAGTAATAAGTTAGTTGCTGATTATATTGAAAAAATATTTAGTATCAACTCGATCATTTAATTATTGAAGAAAAAAATTACTTTCAATTAATTATTTATATATAGATATAAGTATATGAAATAAAAAAAATTAAAAAGCTTAAGAAATAAATATTTTTTACAATCTTTAAATATTAGTAAATAATAAATATATTTAAATAAAAAATTTTTATTTTATTTTCAAAAAATAAATTAAATTAGGTAATAGTTTATTTTTCTATTTCTTACTATGTTTTTAATTAAATTTTATTTTTATTAATTAGTTTAACATTCAAAAGATTATTAGGTCAATGCTTATAAAAATAAAACTCATTTACTAAAAATAATCTGAGTTGCATCAAATGTAAAAAATACTATACAATGATACTGTTTTGTTATAGTAAAATAACTTTGTCTAAAAATGGACAAAATTAAATACCAAAGATGTTTTTTTATAAGATTAAAAAAACTTATTTGTCGAGCAGACCTCATCCTTGCAAGAGTTATTAATTGAGTTGTAGGGAGGGACCTATGTCACCACAAACGGAGACTAAAGCAGGTGTTGGATTTAAAGCTGGTGTTAAAGATTACAGATTAACTTATTACACTCCAGATTATCAGACTAAAGAAACTGATATTTTAGCAGCATTTCGAATGACTCCCCAACCAGGAGTACCCGCTGAAGAGGCAGGAGCTGCAGTAGCTGCGGAATCTTCCACTGGTACATGGACCACTGTTTGGACCGATGGACTTACCAGTCTTGATCGTTATAAAGGACGATGCTATGATCTTGAAGCAGTTCCTGGAGAAGAGAATCAATATATTGCTTATGTTGCTTATCCATTAGATCTATTTGAAGAAGGTTCTGTTACCAATTTATTTACTTCTATTGTTGGTAATGTTTTTGGATTTAAAGCTTTACGAGCTTTACGTCTAGAAGATTTACGTATTCCTCCAGCTTATTCCAAAACTTTCCAAGGTCCACCTCATGGTATTCAAGTTGAAAGAGATAAATTAAATAAATATGGTCGTCCATTATTAGGATGTACTATTAAGCCAAAATTAGGTTTATCTGCTAAAAACTATGGTAGAGCTGTATATGAATGTCTTCGTGGTGGACTTGATTTCACAAAAGATGATGAAAACGTAAATTCTCAACCTTTTATGCGTTGGAGAGACCGTTTCTTATTTGTAGCAGAAGCTATTTATAAATCTCAAGCTGAAACAGGTGAAATTAAAGGACATTATTTAAATGCTACCGCAGGTACATGTGAAGAAATGATGAAAAGAGCTCAGTTTGCTAGAGAATTAGGCATGCCTATTGTCATGCACGATTATTTAACAGGTGGTTTTACTGCAAATACTAGTTTGGCTCATTATTGTCGTGATAATGGGTTGCTTCTTCATATTCACCGTGCAATGCATGCAGTTATTGACCGACAAAAAAATCATGGTATGCATTTCCGTGTATTAGCTAAAGCATTACGTTTATCCGGTGGAGACCATATTCACGCTGGTACTGTAGTAGGTAAACCTGAAGGAGAACGTCAAGTAACTTTAGGATTTGTTGATTTACTTCGTGATGATTATATTGAGAAAGATAGAAGTCGTGGTATTTATTTTACCCAAGATTGGGTTTCTTTACCAGGTGTTTTACCTGTAGCCTCTGGTGGTATCCACGTTTGGCATATGCCAGCATTAACTGAAATCTTTGGAGATGATTCTGTATTACAGTTTGGTGGAGGAACTTTAGGTCACCCTTGGGGTAATGCACCTGGAGCAGTTGCTAATAGAGTTGCCGTAGAAGCTTGTGTACAAGCTCGTAATGAAGGACGTGATCTTGCTCGTGAAGGTAATGAAATTATTCGTGAAGCTACTAAATGGAGTCCTGAATTAGCTGCGGCTTGTGAAGTTTGGAAAGAAATTAAATTTGAGTTTGATACAATTGATACTCTATAATTTAATTTTTTTTCTTTGACTTTTATTTCTGTCAAAGTAAGTTCTTAAATTTAGTAAAATAAAAAGAGAATAAATTAATAATAAGTATAAAAAACCCTATAGGGTTTTTTATACTTATTATTAATTAGAGATTTTAATTTGTTTTGTTGATTATGATAATAATCAATAAAACAAATTAAAATCTCTAATTAACCCATTTTTTGAAGGTTTTGTAGCTCAGTGGATTAGAGCGTATGGTTCCGAACCATGAAGTCAAGGGTTCAAATCCCTTCTAAACCATTAAATAAAAAATAAATTTTTTTAATTAGTTTTTTTTATTGTGTTAAACTTTAATTACATATTATTTTAGGTAAAAAAAAATTTTAATATTATTGATTATTAAAAAATATTAATTATATAAAATATGTATTCACTCTTAATGTGGAAAAATCAAATAAAAAACTATTAATATGTCTTTAATGAATTGGTTTGAAGATAAACGCCGATTTGGTGGCTTAATCGGAGCTTCTATTGAAAAAGCTACAAAAGGATATATTCTTAATGAAAGAAAAAAACTTAAAGTTAATACTACTAACGGATTATGGACTCGATGTGATAATTGCGAAAATATTCTTTATGTTAGATTTTTGAAACAAAATAAATCTATTTGTGAAGAATGTGGATATCATTTACAAATAGGCAGTACAGAAAGAATTGAACTTTTAATTGATCGTGGAACCTGGCAGCCTATGAATGAAGATATGGTTGCTCGGGATGTTCTCAAATTTTCTGATGAAGATTCTTATAAAAGTCGTGTTATTTTTTATCAAAAAAGAACTGGTTTAACTGATGCTATTCAAACAGGTATAGGCAAATTAAATAAAAATTTAATTGCTCTTGGAGTTATGGAGTTTCAATTTATGGGAGGAAGTATGGGTTCTGTAGTGGGTGAAAAAATAACCCGCCTTATTGAATATGCTACTGAAAAATCTATGCCATTAATTATTGTATGCTCTTCTGGAGGAGCACGAATGCAAGAAGGGACATTAAGCTTAATGCAAATGGCTAAAATTTCATCTGTTTTACAAATTCATCAGGCTAAAAAAAAATTACTTTATATAGCTATTCTTACATATCCTACAACCGGCGGAGTTACTGCTAGTTTCGGTATGTTAGGAGATATAATTATTGCTGAACCTAAAGCATATATTGCATTTGCCGGTAAAAGAGTGATTGAACAAACATTACGTCAAAAAATACCCTATGGTTTTCAAGTTGCTGAATCTTTATTTGATCATGGTTTACTCGATTTAATTGTTCCACGTAATCTTCTAAAAGGGGTTTTAGGTAAAATATTTGAACTTTATGGTTTAGCTGCTTATAAAGAGCATAATAATTCTTTTTTTTAATTTAATATTTGTTTTATTAATTTCTTTTTTTTTTAATAAAGATTTTAATTAAATTTTTTTTATTCTTTTTAAATGTTATAATTTTTGTATAGATGCTAAAATTTTATATATTAATATAACTACTTTATTTAAATTTTAATTAAATTTTTAATATTTATTGATTTTTAAGTTAAGATTAAAAAACTTTTAAGTAATTATAAAAAAATATATATATATTAACATCTTTTTTAGAAAAATAGTATAATTAGCTTTCTTATTTTTTTATAACTATTTTTTTCTACAAATAATATTATTTATTAAAGGTAATTTTTTTATGACAGCCTCTTATTTACCTTCGATTTTTGTTCCTCTAATAGGTCTAGTTTTTCCAGCAATTACAATGGCTTCTTTATTTATATATATTGAACAAGACGAAATAATTTAAAATTTTTATTAAAATTTTAATAAAAATTTTAGATTATTATTATATTTCGTCTATTTATTAACTTTTAAATTTATACTTTTTAATCAAATTTCAATTAATAAATATATATATATCTATATATATAAATATATATATAGATATATATATAAATAAAAATGACAAATTCTAATTATAAAAAACTATATTAATCTTTTTTTTAAACTACTAAATATTAATTTCATATATAAAAAAATTTAGTTTTGTTTTTTTTTTTGCTAGTTTATCCTATATATATTTCATAAATTTGTGGAGACGTCACTATGAAACGTGAATCTGAATGGCTTTGGGTAGAGCCTATAATAGGATCTCGAAGAATCAGTAATTTTTGCTGGGCATTTATTCTTTTATTCGGTGCATCCGGATTTTTTTCCGTAGGATTTTCTAGTTATTTCGGTAAAGATCTAATACCGTTCTTATCATCTCAACAAATTCTTTTTGTACCTCAAGGGGTTGTAATGTGTTTTTATGGTATTGCAGGGTTATTTCTTAGTTCTTATTTATGGTGCACCATTTTATGGAATGTAGGTAGTGGTTATAATAAATTTGATAAAAAAGAAAAAATTGTTTCTTTATTTCGTTGGGGATTTCCTGGGAAAAATCGGCGTATTTATATTAATTTCTTCATGAAAGATATACAAGGAATACGTATGGAAGTTCAAGAAGGTATTTACCCTCGGCGTATTCTCTATATGAAAATAAAAGGCCAACAAGATATTCCTTTAACACGTTTTGGGGAAAAAATAACTTTAAGAGAAATCGAAGAAAAAGCTGCAGAATTAGCTCGATTTTTACGTGTATCTATAGAAGGACTTTAAAATTAAAAAATAAAAACTAAATTTAAAATAAATTTTAATTTATCTAATTAATATAGAATAAAAAACTTTAATATTGTTTTTTCCATTTTAGCAAATCTTAATTAAATAGTATTTATGAAATCTTATTATGTGCAATTTTATTTTTGGTTATCAAAAACTCCATACCGTTCTTTGGAAAGAGCTTATAAAACGAGCAAAAAAATACAATATATAAAAAAAGATTATTTTTCTTATAAAAATAAGAATTCATCTTCAAGACGGTCTTGGCAAGCCATAATGTTATATATAAATACAAATTTAAATAACTATGTATTTATAATATATTGCAGTCTTTTAGAATATAAAATTAGTTTATTTGTTTTAAGCATTATAAATAATTTAGTCTTAACTATATCAAATTTTTTTAATTCTTTTTTTTCTAAAGTTACTAATTATTTTTTAGTTTTTATTAAATTTATTCCACAATTTTTAATGTTTCCGCAGTTTTATTTTTTTTCTTTTTGGAAAAATATTTTAAATTTTTTTTTTTTTTTTTTTCCATCTAAAAACTTTCTAAATAAAATTGAAAATAAAATGAACAAAATTAAAATTAATTGTAAAAAAAAAATTATTAAAATTAAAACTTCTTTTATTTTAACTAATTTAGTAAGAAAAGATTCAAAAAAAATTAAACAAATAAATAAAAAATTAGCTTGGATTGAAGCTAGTTTAAATGACTTAGATACATGGAAGAATTATTATTCTTTTTCTTTTTTTTCTTTTGAAAAAAAAAATTTAGAAAACACTTTATATTTCTTAGATTTTGAAAAAATTGATATTACTACAGCGGCTTATGAATCTATAGGTCTTGTACCTCGTTCAATAACCCGTACTTTATCTGGATTTCAGGCAGAGTTAACAGGACAATCAACTTCATTAGTTCTTCAAGATTTTCAAATATCTCGCTATCAGGCATTAGCTTCTGTGCAATATATGTTATTTTTATTTTCTTTTCCCTGGGGATTTTCTATTTTTTTCAAAATTTGGTTTTTAGAGCCTTGGCTCAAAAATTGGTGGAACACTTATCAATTTCAAATTTTTCTTAATTCTTTTCAACAGGAAATAGCATTGAAACGACTTCAAGAGATAGAAGAACTTATTTGGTTAGATAAAATAATGGTAAATTCTTTGAAAGAAATAAAATCATATGATCTTAATATAGAAATTCATCAAAAAACAATTCAGTTAGTCAAAATATATAATGAAAATAGTTTAAATACTCTTTTACAGTTATTAACAGACATTATTTATTTTATTATTTTAAGCGCTGTTTTTATCTTAGGTAAAAAAAGATTAGCTATTTTAAATTCTTGGATTCAAGAATTATTTTATAGTTTAAGTGATACAATGAAAGCTTTTTTTATTCTTTTATTAACAGATTTATGTATTGGATTTCATTCACCTCATGGTTGGGAAATAGTTATAGGTTCTTTTTTAGAACATTTGGGGTTTGCCCATAATAAACATATCATATCTTGTTTTGTTTCAACTTTTCCAGTCATTTTAGATACTGTTTTTAAATATTGGATTTTTCGGCATTTAAACCGTATATCCCCTTCTATCGTAGCAACTTATCATACAATGAATGAATAAAAAATAAATATATAATTATAAAAGAATTTATTAATTATTAGTTAATTCTTTTGATTACTAATGTAGAGTAGAATATTTTTGATTTATGATCTTCATTATTATTATGATGAGCAGAATTATAAATAAGGATCACTAGTTTAGCTAAGTATCCTGCTAATGAATTTTTTGGAAGAGAATAATTGAACTATGCAGAACAAAAATATTAATCACTGGATAAAAAAGTGCGTGATTCGATCGATTTCGATCATAATCTTGATAAAAATGATAGCTTGGCCATCTATTTCCGAAGCATATCCAATTTTTGCACAACAAGCATATGAAGACCCTCGAGAAGCAACCGGTCGTATTGTATGTGCCAATTGTCATTTAGCAAAAAAACCCGTAGATATTGAAGTTCCTCAATCTATATTACCAGATACTGTATTTGAGGCTGTTGTTAAAATTCCTTACGATACACAAATCAAACAAGTTCTTGCTAATGGTAAAAAAGGAGCATTAAATGTAGGAGCTGTCCTTATTTTACCCAAAGGATTTGAGTTAGCGCCTTCAGATCGTATTCCTCCAGAAATGAAAGAGAAAATAGGTAATCTTTATTTTCAATCTTATAGTTCTGATAAAAAAAATATTATTGTAATAGGTCCTATTCCGGGTAAAAAATATAGTGAAATTGTATTTCCTATTCTTTCACCAGATCCTGCTGTTAATAAAGAAACAAATTTTTTAAAATATCCTATATATTTAGGTGCTAATAGAGGAAGAGGACAAATTTATCCGGATGGAAGTAAGAGTAATAATACTGTTTATAATTCATCCATTACAGGTAAAGTAAGTCGAATTTTACGTAGAGAAAAAGGTGGTTATGAAATAACTATTGATAGTTTAGATGGTCGTCAAATTGTAGATATTGTGCCTTCAGGACCAGAACTTATTATTTCAGAAGGTGAATTAATTCAAGCAGATCAACCTTTAACAAATAACCCTAATGTGGGTGGGTTTGGTCAGGGAGATGCAGAAATAGTACTCCAGGATCAATTACGTATTCAAGGTCTTTTATTATTTTTTGCATCCGTCATATCAGCACAAATATTCTTAGTACTTAAAAAGAAACAATTTGAAAAAGTTCAATTAGCAGAAATGAATTTTTAATTTTTGAATAAAAAATTTAAATTAAAGCGTTTGATTAATAGAATTCTCTTCTATTATGGATGATCATTATCATGAAATTCAATTTAGGTTTTTTATGTTTATATAATATGATAGTTATTTCTTTAGAAATTGAATATTTTGAATATTATTATCTTTTTCCTTTCTTAAAAGAAATGTTAAATTATCATGGATATACATTAAAATTAAATTATTTAAAAAATTTTACTCAACAAGCATTAATAAACACATATCAATTAACTAAATGGGGGGGGAGGTTTCATAAATATTATAATAAATTTTACTATAATATATATTTTTTTATGATTGTAAAAAAAAAAAATCAAAAATTAAAAAAAAGTATATATAATCAATATATATATGAAAATAGAAATAAAAAATTACCAAAAAAATCTTTTTTGTATTTGATTTTTAAATTAATTATATCTTATAAAAAATGGAAAGCTGATGAACTATACATAAAAATGGCTCATATTGCTTATTGTGAAAATATAATAGATTTTATGATTAAACTTTTAAAAATGGCTCGTTTTGAAAAACAAACTTCTTTTTTTTTCATTTACATCTTAAAAATATAGGTATATTTTTTTATTTATTATATTATTTATCTCAATATTCTAAATTTTTTGTTATAAAAAAAAATTAGAATAATAAAAAAATGAGTTATTTTTTTACTAAATTGAAAAGATACTATAAAAATTTATTGCATAAATTTTTATAGTATCTCTTCAATTTTATTATTATTTAAATAACAAAAATTTTTAAAATTTTTGTTCAATTAAATTTTTTTTTTCTTCTTATAATTTATTTATTTTATGAATAATTTATATATATATATTCAAAAATTAGATTATTATAACGATGAGCCTAATCCAGAGTATGAACCATAAAAAGAGATACCCACTAAACCGATTACGAGAATACCAAATAGAGTACCTATTAACCATAAAGGAATTCTTCCGGTGGTATTTGCCATTTATCTTACTCCTTTTTTTAATTTCATTTTTAGTTATAACTTAAACAGAAAAAGAACAGTTATAAATATTAAATTTTAAATTCATTCCAAATAAGGCAAAAGAATTTCTGTTCTAATTAATTAAAAAAATAATTAGAAAATGAGACAGCTAATACGAAAATCAATAATAAACCCCAATAGAGGCTAGTACGATTTAATTCTACACTTTGTTTGTTTGGATTTGGTTGTGTCATATCTTTACATTTTAACTAAAGTTTATTATTCAAGTTTATCGTTGAATAAATTGCATTGCTGAAATTGATCCTAAAAAAAAAACTGTAGGTACAGCTAGTCCGTGAACGGCTAACCACCTAACTGTAAAAATCGGATAAGTTCTATCTATAGTCATTGGTACCTCCTAAAAAGATCTAGTAAATTCATCAACTTGTTCTAGTGAATTGAAACGACCAGTAATTAAAGGAACTTCTTGTCGGCTTTCTGTAAAATATTCATTTGGCCGAGGGCTTCCAAAAACGTCATAGGCCAAACCTGTACTAACAAATAGCCAACCTGCGATAAACAAAGATGGTATAGTTATGCTGTGGATTACCCAATATCGAATACTGGTAATAATATCAGCAAAAGGGCGTTCTCCTGTATTTCCAGACATGCTTAACTCCATATATATTTGTAAAGGCTGAGAAAATTTCTATAAAAGATTAAATCTAAAAAAGTTTTATAAAATATAGATCTTTTTTTAGTCTAGTTAGATTATCATTAATATACCGAAGGTATTTTTGAAGCATACTAAATCAGTATAGCTAGGGTTGTTTTAACGCAGCAAGACAAATAAAATAAAAAGATGTAAAAAAATTAAAAGTTTTTTTAATTTTTCATAAAATTATTAATTTATTATATAAAATATAACACCTTTTTTAGTATATTATACTAATTTAAATTATTAAAGTTTTATACATTAAATTAAAAATAAAATTAACTATTATAAGTAATAAATAAATAATAAATACTTTTAGTAGAAACTAATATATTTATATAATAAATAAAAAACAAATTATTTTTTATTAATTAAACATTATATTTAATACTTTTTTTTTCAATCAAATAAATAGAATTTAAGTTAATTTAATTAAACTATTAATATAAAGTTTTATTAATATAATTAGTTAAATTTTAATCAAATTTTTATAGAAAATAAAAATCATCCGAAATAAAAAATAAAATAGTGGCAAAATTAGTTAAATCTGCTACTATAAAAAAAGCATTGAACAAAATAAAGTCAATGTTATATTTATAATTATTAAAAATATTTTCAATTAATAAAATTTTAATTCATAAAGAATTTAGGTAATTGTTTTACAAAAGATGTATACTAAATTTGTTATATTATCATTAGGATTTTTCTCATGCTCACTATAATCAGTTATTTTCTATTTTTGTTTGCTGCTTTATTTTTAGCTTTAGTTTCATTTATTGGTTTAAATAAAATACAACTTATCTAAAAAACTATAAAAAAGGTAACTTTTAAGGTTCCATTAATTTCATTGTATTTCTCAAATAAATTTTGAGATTAATAATAAATTTAGTTAGTTTCTAACTTAAATATTATTTTAGTTAAATAAAAAATGGTTGAAGCATTGCTATCTGGAATTGTACTAGGGTCAATCCCAATAACTTTAGCTGGATTGTTTGTAACCGCCTACTTACAATATCGACGTGGTGATCAATTGGATCTTTAATTCAGAATTTAGTTCAAAATATTTTCACAATCACGCTCTGTAGGATTTGAACCTACGACATCAGGTTTTGGAGACCTGCGTTCTACCGGGCTAAACTAAGAGCGCTTATTTCAAATAAAATTTTTTTTTTTAATAATAACAAATAATATTTTAATTTTTATTTATTTATAACAAGAAAAAAAGTAATTTAACATTACTAATTTATTTTAAAGTATAATTTTATTATATATATAGTATATATATATTTTCGGGTAGGGATGACAGGATTCGAACCTGCGGCATTTTGTACCCAAAACAAACGCGCTACCAAACTGCGCTACATCCCTCCCATAATGAATTATTATTTTATAACTAATTGTATCTTATTTATTAAGTTTTTCCTATACTTTTTATTAATTTATCAATTATATTTTTAATAAAATTTAAATAAAATTATTAAAGTTATTTTATTTGGAAAATATATAGAAAATAGAGATAAATTTTATATATATAGCGGCTATTGTTTTTATGTAAATAAAAAATTATATATAAATATTATTTTTTATTCATAAAAAAGGTATCATTTAAGATAAAATAACTTTAATTAAATAAAAAAATATAAAGTAATTTTTTAATTTATTTGTTTTTTCTTAAAAAATTTAATTAATTATTTTATTATATAAAAAAAATTATAAGAAATATAACAAACAAACTTTATTAGTTTATTTAAAATTTTATAAATATTTATTATAAGGAGATCACAATGCAAGATGTAAAGACGTATCTTTCTACAGCACCCGTATTAGCTACTCTATGGTTCGGATTTTTAGCTGGTTTATTAATAGAAATTAATCGTTTTTTTCCAGATGCTTTAATTCTTCCCGTTCTTCAAATAAAAAAGACTTTTATATAAAAAAAATTTATATTAGAAATAATAACAATTTTTTTAATTTTTTATTATTATTATAATCCACTAAAAATTTTAAATTTAATTGCTAATTTTTTAAAGATATTTTATAAATTTTAAAGATTCAATATTCAAGATAAATAGTATTATGGCCAAAAATAAAGATGTAAGAGTAACAATTACTTTAGAATGTACTAATTGTGCTCAAAATAATGAAAAAAAAAAATTAGGTATTTCTAGATATAGTACTCAAAAAAACCGTCGTAATACGCCTATTCGATTAGAATTAAACAAATTTTGTTCTTATTGTAATAAGCATACTATTCACAAAGAAATAAAAAAATAAATAGTTTTTATGAAACAAGCTATAAATAAATCTAAGCGATCGTCTCGTAGACGTTTACCACCGATTAGATCAGGTGAAATTATTGATTATAAAAATATAAATTTACTTCGTAGGTTTATCAGTGAACAAGGAAAAATTTTATCTAGACGAATGAATAGATTAACTTCAAAACAACAGCGTTTAATGACTATTGCTATTAAAAGAGCTCGTGTTTTAGCTTTATTACCTTTTCTAAATAATGAAAATTAATTGAATTTTTTAATTTATTGTTGCTAAAGTTTTCTATATTTTCAATAATTTCTTTAATAATTTATTAACTTCCCTGGAATCTAATTGCTCCAGGGAAGGTTTTTTATTCAATTTTTCTTTTTCATTTCTTTATTATTCACTAACTTTTTTTAATATTGTAAAAAAACAATTGTAATCTAGTAAAGCTATTTGTGCAAGCACTTTTCGATTCAAAAGTACTTGACTCTGATATAAATTTTGAATTAATTTGTTATAAGAAATTCCATTATTTCGGGATGCTGCGTTAATCCGAGTAATCCATAAGCGACGAAGATCTCTTTTTCGTTTATTTCTATCTCGATAAGAAGAAGCTAAAGCTCGCATTCCTTGCTGATTGGCTGTTCGAAATAGTTTTGAATGGGCCCCCTGAAATCCTGCTGTAAGTGTAAAAATATTTTTTCGTCGTTTTCGAGCTACATATCCACGTTTAACTCTAGTCATTGATGTCTACTCTCATAAATTACTGATTGATTTTAATTAAGGAATAAAAAATAATCTTTTTTTTTATTTATTTTTTATTATTATTTTTCTTATCAATAGAAAAGTTAAATGAAAAATAAAAGTAACAAATTTAATTTTATTGATTATATTTTATAAAATTTTGTTTAAAATAAAAAAATAAAAAGGAAATATATATATATATATATTTAATTTGATTATCACTATTTTTTAATCATAGAAAAAAATAAACATATATATATACCTTTAGATACATAAAATTATTTTTTTTTTTATTTTTTATAAAAAAAGCTGATTTTTCTAGTGTAGAAAGTAAAAATTCTAATGGCTTTTGCTACTTTAACCTTCCCAACCATAATTTATTCAAGTTAAAAACCTTCTTATTCACAAAAGAATAGGACCTTGAAATAAGAAAAATAATGGATTCCATTGTTTCTATGACTTCTTCTTCAACGGTGAGGTCCTTTCTATATACCGGAGCTTTGTAAATTTAAAAATGTTATTTGTAATTTATATAATTTTCAAATTTTAGCTTTATTTGATTAACTAAATAAAAAAAGTATTAAAATAAAAAACTTTTTTATCTAGTAACGATATGTTATTTTGATAGTTTGCTGGACAGCTGACCTTATTAATCCGTTTTTGCAATCATACAATTTAAACTTTATTCTTGTATTTTTTTTCGCTTAACACATCTATAATTAAATCAATAGTATTGAAAATTTGCTTTTTTATCTTACATTAAAGTAATTGGATTTGCACCAATAAAAGCCATAAATTTAATTTATTTATTAAATAAATAATAGATTAGTAATTTGTTAAAATAAAAAGGTTCTTCTGCTATACTGAACTTTTTTATTCTTTATAATTTTATAATCATAACAAGTCGCACATACACTCTAGTACAAACTCCTCGTCGTTGAGGACATCCGCGAAGGGCTGGAGATTTTGTTCTATTCTCTATTGGTTGTCTTCGATTTTTAATTAATTGTTGAATAGTAGGCATTTTAAATTATATGCAGAATTTATTGGTTTAAATTAATTTTAACCAGAAAAATAGAATGTAAATTTTTTTTTATTTAAATATATATATATATCAAACAGATTTTAAATTGAATTTTAAATTAAAAATTTTTTATTTAAAAATTTAAGTATTTTCTATAGCTACAAGATCAACAATGCCATAAATTTTTGCTTCTTTTGCTGACATAAAAACATCTCTTTCCATATCTTCAGAAATAACCCATAAAGGTTTACCTATTCTTTGTACATAAACTCTAGTAATGTAATCACGAAGTTTTAATACTTCTTCTGCTTCCATCATACACTCACCTGCTTGTCCATCATAATAAGAACTAGCAGGTTGATGAATCATTACCCTAATTATAAAATCTGATATAAAAACTTGTATGAACTGTACAAGCATCTTTTATATTGTATACAGCTCTAAAAATAAAATCATAAAATATTTTTTGAAAAAATATAGATTTATTTCAATAAAATATTTTTTAATCAATAAAATATTTTTTAATATAATTAATTTTTTTTAATTTTATAGACCATTTTTCTTTTGTTAAATACTATTATGGTTCTATTGCTTTATATTTTTTTTCATAAAACAATGCCAAAGTTTTTTTTTAATATAGTTAAATTTTAATTTAACTAAAATTTAAAATTTGTATTTTTATATTTTCTAGTTAATAAAAAGGTAAAGAAAATTATATTTATAACACTGAAATAAATAAAAAATTTTAATTAATTATCTTGATATTAAACTTTCTTTTAAGATTATTTTATCAAGCTTTTTATGTCATGCTATTATTACCTTTTATGAGGCGTATACATCGTTTTACTAATTAAGAAAAAGCAAATATTGGCGCAAAGCGTGAGGTAACGCTATACGTTTAGTAATTTCACCCCCAGTTAAAATAGATGATCCCATAGAAGCCGCTAATCCCATACAAATTGTATGAACATCTGGAACTACGAATTGCATAGCATCATAAACAGATATTCCAGCTAGAACAGCTCCACCAGGAGAATTAATATATAAATACATATCTTTACTTTCATCTTCTCCATTTAAATACATCATAATTCCAATGAGTTGATTTGCAATTTCATCGTCTACATGTTGACCTAAAAAAAGTAATCTTTCCCGATAAAGTCGATTGTTATAATAAAATTTAATAAGTTATTTTTTTTTATATAACTGTACTAGCTTCTTTATTTGCCCAATACAGTTTAAGCAGTTGAAAAAAATATTATTAATTTTTTTAGTTTTTTATAAAAATTTGAATATTTTATATTTTTTTTCATAAATATTTTAAATTATTATCATAACTTTGTTTAATAGTCTAAGTTCGTTTTTTATATACTTAGTGAACAGCATATTAAACAATTCATTCTTTAATATATTTATTAAATAATCTATTTTTTTATTTAAAATATTTTCGCATTTTATATCTTTTTTTTTACAAACGGTTTTTAGTAATATCTTTAGGTTTATAATCTACTTCGGTAAAAATAAGTTAAGTCTTATCTACATATAAAAATAAGTCTATTGCTTTTTTTTTTATTTTTTAGCAATTTTTAAAATAAAAATTTAATTTAAATCTTTAACGAAGTTTAAATCTTTATTTTTTGTTTAACTAACCATAGAAAAGATGATTAAACCTTTTTACTTAATAAATTTTATTAAAATATTATTTCATGCTATTAAAGCTTTAATAATTTATTAAGTTTAAAATGAAATAAAAACATCTAGATTATATTAAATAAATAAAAGATGATGGATAATTTCCATATAACCAAATATGTTTAATAAACGCACTATACGTCGATCCAAACAGCATCTTCTTCTCCTGGAAGCCTAAAAGGCACTTTTGGAACACCAATGGGCATTTTTTCTTATTTGAAATAAATATATAACAGCACTTAAAATGAAAATAGACAAAAAAATAAGTAGCTAACACATAAAAAATTAGTTTATAATGTTATTAAGAAGACTATATTATATTTTTTTAATAATATTGTCATTATTATATATAATTTAATATATATATTATATATAATTTATAAAGAAAAAAAAATTTATTAAAGTTTAAATTATTTTTATGAGTTTAAACTTTATTTTATTTTAGTATAGTCATTGATTAATGCAAAAAAGTTACGTAGTCTCTAATTCTCTTTGAGAAAGGGGTATTTCCATGGGTTTGCCTTGGTATCGTGTTCATACTGTCGTACTAAACGATCCTGGTCGTTTAATTGCTGTACATTTAATGCATACAGCTTTAGTTTCTGGCTGGGCTGGTTCTATGGCTTTATATGAGTTAGCGGTTTTTGATCCTTCTGATCCTATTCTTGATCCAATGTGGAGACAAGGTATGTTTGTTATACCTTTTATGACTCGTTTGGGGATAACAAAATCTTGGGGGGGTTGGAGTATTACTGGAGAAACCGTAAATAACGCAGGTATTTGGAGTTATGAAGGTGTAGCTGCAGTCCATATAATATTATCAGGGTTATTATTTTTAGCAGCAATTTGGCATTGGGTATATTGGGATTTAGAGTTATTTCGTGATGAACGTACAGGAAAACCTTCTTTGGATTTGCCTAAAATTTTTGGGATTCATTTATTTTTATCAGGAGTTCTTTGTTTTGCATTTGGAGCTTTTCATGTAACAGGTCTATTTGGTCCTGGTATATGGGTATCCGACCCTTATGGATTAACTGGAAAAGTGCAACCTGTAGTTCCAGCTTGGGGAGCTGAAGGTTTTGATCCTTTTGTTTCAGGAGGAATAGCTTCGCATCATATTGCAGCAGGTATTTTAGGTATATTAGCAGGTTTATTTCATCTTAGTGTCCGTCCTCCCCAACGATTATATAAAGGATTACGTATGGGGAATGTCGAAACTGTTTTATCTAGTAGTATTGCCGCTGTATTTTTTGCTGCCTTTGTTGTCGCTGGGACTATGTGGTATGGTTCTGCCGCAACTCCGGTAGAATTATTTGGTCCTACTCGTTATCAGTGGGATCAAGGATTTTTTCAACAAGAAATAGATCGAAGAATTCGTTCTAGTAAAAATGAAAATCTTAGTTTATCTGAAGCTTGGTCTAAAATTCCAGAAAAATTAGCTTTTTATGATTATATTGGTAATAATCCAGCTAAAGGTGGATTATTTAGAGCAGGTGCTATGGATAATGGAGATGGAATAGCTGTTGGATGGCTAGGCCATGCTGTTTTTAAAGATAAAGAAGGACATGAGCTTTTTGTTCGTCGTATGCCTACTTTCTTTGAAACTTTTCCAGTAGTTTTAGTAGATGAAGAAGGAATTGTTAGAGCTGATGTTCCATTTAGAAGAGCTGAATCTAAATATAGTGTTGAACAAGTTGGTGTAACTGTCGAATTTTATGGTGGTGAACTTAACGGAGTAAGTTTTAGCGATCCAGCTACAGTAAAAAAATATGCTAGACGTGCTCAACTAGGTGAAATTTTTGAATTTGATCGTGCTACTTTAAAATCAGATGGTGTTTTTCGTAGTAGCCCACGAGGTTGGTTTACTTTTGGACATGCCACATTTGCTCTTCTTTTCTTTTTTGGTCATATTTGGCATGGTGCTAGAACCTTATTTAGAGATGTTTTTGCTGGTATTGATCCAGATCTAGATGCACAAGTAGAATTTGGAGCATTCCAGAAATTAGGAGACCCTACTACTAAAAGACAAATAGTTTAAATTAATTTAATAAGGCTTTTTCTATCTTTTTTAATAATTTTTAATAAAAAAATAAATTTAATTTAATAAAAAAAAATAATATATATATATATATATATATGTATATATATTATTTTTTTTTTTTTACTTTTTAAATAAAATATATTTTCAATTAGTACGAAAGCTATCTTCATACTTCTCACTTATAATAAAATCTATGGAAGCATTGGTTTATACATTTTTATTGGTAGGTACTTTAGGAATAATTTTCTTTGCTATTTTCTTTCGTGAACCACCTAAAATTCAAACTAAAGGAAAAAAATAATAAATTTTAAGTTTATTTGGTTTTTTACAGAAATAAATAATTAGGTACCTTCCCTTTATTTCAGGGAAGGTCTTCAATAATTAACTTAATCTTCATGCTCTTCAAAAGGATCTCTAAGTTCTTTAGAGGGTTGCCCAAAAGCTGTATAAAGAGCATAACCGGTAAAACTCACAGGTGAACACGAGATGAATATAGCGACTAATGTTGCAGTTTCCATTTTTAAGTAATTCCAAAAGAATGGTTTATTTTTAATTGATTCAATTAATATAATAGTACACAAAGTTAACAAATCTCAACTAATCTAATAAAATTTTATGGCTACACAAATTATTGATGATACTCCTAGAACAAAAGGAAAACGAAGTGGTTTAGGAGATATATTAAAACCACTTAATTCAGAATATGGTAAAGTTGCTCCTGGATGGGGCACAACACCTTTAATGGCTGTTACAATGGCATTATTTGCAATTTTTTTAGTTATTATTCTCGAACTTTATAATTCTTCAGTATTATTAGATGGAGTTCCTGTAAGTTGGTAATACCTTAAAATGGTTCAATAAAAAATTTAAAATTTTTTATTGAACCATTTTAAGGTATTATTTTTATTTGCTAACAAAAATTTTGATTTTATATATTTAAGGTAGTTTAATCGTGTAATCAATTAATTAAAGGAATTTATGGATTATGGGTGTGCGACTTGTTTAGATAAATGAAATTTAGAAATACAAAATAATTTGTTAATCTTAAAAAAAAGATTATTTTAATTTATTAAGTGTTATAAATAAAACATTTAAAGCATAAATTTTATATAAAATATTAATAAATATTTTTTATTTAAATTAAACTATGATTAATTTTTTTTTTAATTTACTAATAAAAAGTAAAGTTTCGTTACCCAATTTTTTTATTTAATTAAATTTAAAATGGTTACAAAAAAATATTTACTTATTATACTTTTTTTTAGTCATCGGAATATAGTAAAAATCTAAAGTTTAGTTATTTTTATTAAATTTTAAACAAGAAAATCTTTATAAAATTGTTATTAATCATATTAATTAAAAGAACAAAATTTGAAGTAAAAGATTACTCAAAAAAGCAGTTAATACAAATAAAGCAAACTTGAGATAAAATAATAAAAAAAAAAATTATATATATATAAATATATATATTTTATTTTTTTATATTTAAGCCGTATGAAAAAAAGTATCATTTACGGTTTTTAGGGAAGAAATACGTAAAAGTTTATCTATCGCAATAGAGTATATGATTGGTTTGAAGAACGTCTTGAAATTCAAGCAATTGCCGATGATATTACTAGTAAATATGTACCCCCTCATGTCAATATATTTTATTGTTTAGGAGGTATTACTTTAACTTGTTTTTTAGTGCAGGTAGCAACAGGATTTGCTATGACTTTTTATTATCGTCCAACAGTTACTGAAGCTTTTGCCTCTGTTCAATATATTATGACCGAAGTTAATTTTGGTTGGTTAATCCGCTCAGTTCACCGATGGTCCGCGAGTATGATGGTTTTAATGATGATTTTACATATATTTCGTGTTTATTTAACAGGAGGTTTTAAAAAACCTCGTGAATTAACTTGGGTTACTGGTGTTATTTTAGCAGTATTAACAGTCTCATTTGGTGTAACTGGGTATTCTTTACCTTGGGATCAAATTGGTTATTGGGCTGTCAAAATTGTAACAGGTGTACCTGATGCTATTCCTGTTATAGGATCCCCATTAGTAGAATTATTACGTGGAAGTGTCAGTGTAGGTCAATCTACATTAACTCGTTTTTATAGTTTACATACTTTTGTATTACCCCTTTTAACTGCAGTTTTTATGTTAATGCATTTTTTAATGATCCGCAAACAAGGTATTTCTGGTCCTTTATAAATTATTAGAATATAATTTTACTAAAACTGTATAATATAGTACTTTTTTTATTATTAAAAAAATTACTATAAATCAAAATTATTTATTGCCATAAATTTTTTATGAGCCTAATTAAAAAAAATTTATGGATTTTCTATATTTTATTTAAAATTTTTATTTAAATAAAATATATGTTTACTTTTTGAGACAAATTTAATTATGGGAGTGTGTGACTTGAATTAATTATTAAACTTTATAGATTTTTTAATCTATCACATTATAAAAATTTTAAAAATAAGATGTGTTGTTATCCCAAATTACTTAAAAAAAATGAGAAAATAAAAAACTTGGGTAAAAAAATAAATTTGTTTTAAATAAAAAATTTTCTATGATCTAATAAATTGAAAAAGGCTTCGTAAAATTAAATAAATAAAAATAAAAATATCTATTACATTTATGTATATTTATTAATATTATATGAATATGATAAAAAAGCTACATCCATTTCTTCTGAGTTTTTGAATGTGAGATAATCGTGGAAGTAAAAAAAAGGTCTAATGAGAAAAAAGTTAATATATTAACAAGTTAATTTTAAGTAAGTACATAATTTTAAAACTATTAGAAAATAAAACTTATGAAAAATAAGACAATCCAAAAATAATATTAATAAAAATATTAGTTATTATTAAAAATAAAAAAAAAATATACTTGGATTTTGAACTTTTTTTAATGAAATAAAATTATTTAATATATTTAATTTATATACTAAACAACTTAATTAAATAAATTTTAATTTTTAGATTTAAATAAAAATAGTTTGAGTTGGATGAATAAAAAATTCAGGTCCAATTCTTTAGGGGGAATATTCTTTTATTGAAACCTATCCTAATAACAAAAAAACCCGACTTAAGTGACCCTATATTACGTGCTAAATTAGCCAAAGGTATGGGACATAATTATTACGGAGAACCTGCTTGGCCTAATGATCTTTTATATATTTTTCCAGTAGTTATTTTAGGTACTATTGCATGTAGTGTAGGTTTAGCCGTTCTAGAACCTTCTATGATTGGTGAACCAGCAAACCCTTTTGCAACTCCTTTAGAAATATTACCTGAATGGTATTTTTTCCCTGTTTTTCAAATACTTCGTACAGTTCCCAATAAATTATTAGGTGTTCTTTTAATGGCTGCAGTACCTGCGGGATTATCAACAGTACCTTTCTCAGAAAATGTAAATAAATTTCAAAACCCTTTTCGTCGTCCAGTAGCAACAACAGTTTTTTTAATTGGTACTGCTGTATCCCTTTGGTTAGGTATCGGAGCAGCTTTACCTATTGATAAATCATTAACTTTAGGTCTTTTTTAAAATAGTAAAATATTAGATTAAATTTTTAATTTTTTAGTAACTAGTTAATATTTAAAGTAACTTTTCTTTAAATATTAACTAGTTACTAAAAAATTAAAATTATTTAAAAGTTCTATAATAAATTTATTAGAGCTTTTTTTAATGCTTTCAATTTTGTCTAATAAAGATTTTATTTAATTAAATATTTAATAAAATTTTAAACAAAAAAAGCTATACTTTAACTATCAATTTAGTTTAGTTTAATTTAATAAATTTTTTTTTATTTATTTCAAATAATATCAAAAGTTTTTTATAATCTATTTTTATTTTATACACGTCGCTTTTTTGGAGGTCTACATCCATTATGTGGCATAGGAGTTACATCACGAACAAAGTTTAAAATAATTCCACTCCGACGAATAGCTCGTAAAGCCGTATCTCGTCCTGGGCCAGGACCACTAATCATAACTTCTGCTTGTTTCATACCTTGATCGATCAAAACGCGAATAGCATTTTCTGCGGCAGTTTGAGCCGCAAAAGGTGTACTTTTTTTCGTACCTTTGAAACCACAAGCACCTGCGGAAGACCAAGAAACTGCTTGTCCTCGTATATCCGTCACAGTAACAATTGTATTGTTAAAACTTGCTTGAATATGAATAACTCCTTTGGGGATTCTACGTTTACCTTTGCGTAAACTAATTTTTTTCACTAATTTTGGCATAATTATTATTGTTTATTTATTTCAAAAATTTATTGTATTTTAATATCATATATATTTACTTTCAAATAGAATTATATATAAAAAATATTTAAATATATTTTTCATTACTTTTATTAAAATTTTATTTAATAAAAAATTATCCTTGTTTTTGTTTATGTTTTGGATTAGAACAAACTACCATAATTCGTTTTCGTCTACGAATTAACCGACAATTATCGCATATTTTTTTAACAGAAGCACGGACTTTCATTTTTATATTTCCTATTTTTATGTGATTTATAATATAAAAAAAAATTATACTAAGTTTTTTAATTTATTATATTTTTGACATTTTCGATTAAAAAAATAAATTTAACTATTTTGCGATTTAGCACGAAGGCGATAAGTTATGCGTCCTTTAGTTAAGTCGTAAGGACTTAATTCTACTTTAACTCGATCTCCTGGTAATATTCTAATATAATTTCGTCTTATTTTTCCCGAAATATGAGTTAAAACTTCACATCCATTGTCCAAACAAACTCGAAACATTGCATTAGGAAGTGATTCTGTAACTATACCTTCCATATCAATTAAATTTTGTTTCTTCATTAAAGGGAAAATCTCCTTTTTTAAGTTAACTAACGTTGTGAAATATAGTACTAGCTAGTTTTTTTATTTACAAAGATTTTCCTATGTGAAAGATTTAAATAAAATGTAAATAAATTACCATACATAACATAAAATTTCTCCTCCAATTTGTTTTTCTCTTGCTTCTCGATCGGTCATAATACCTTGAGACGTTGAAAGAATAACAATTCCCATTCCACTTAAAACTTTTGGAATTTCTTTATGATTAGAATACATTCTCAAGCCTGGTTTGCTAATACGTCGTAAAGTTGTTATATAAGGTTTTTTTTTTCTTCCTTGATATTTCAAAGTAAAAACTAAAAAATAAATTTTATTTTCTTTATGTTCTCTAAAAGTTTCTATAAAACCTTCTTGTAATAAAATTCTTCCAACATTCCGAGTAATATTAGTGGCTGGTATTTGAACCGTTTTCGTTTTTTCCAAGTTCGCATTTCTTATAGATGTAATCATATTAGCAATAGTATCGTTACTCATGAAAACTCCTTTTTACTATTAATATAAATAAGCTTTTTAATAAGTTAAAAAGCTTCTAAGACAAAAAAAATTTAGTTTTTTAGAAATTTTTTTGCTAATTTTAAAATGAAAATAATTTAAGATAAAAATAATTAAAAAAGAAAATATAAAATATATATGGATATATAAATAATGATGTACTTAAAAAAAAAATTTATGATTTTTAATTTCTATTTATAATACCTCAGGAGCTAATGACACTATTTTAGTAAAATTAGATTCTCTTAATTCTCGTGCAACAGGACCAAAAACGCGTGTTCCTTTTGGATTTCCTTCTTGATTAATAACAACAGCAGCATTATCATCAAATTGTATAATAGTTCCATTTTTGCGCTTAAGTTCTTTACAGGTTCGTACAACTATTGCTCGGACTATTTCCGATTTTTTTAATGGCATATTTGGTACTGCTTCTTTAACCACGGCGATAATTACATCACCAATATGTGCATATTTGCGATTACTTGCTCCTAAAATTTGTATACACATTAATTTTCGTGCTCCACTATTGTCGGCTACATTTAAATAAGTTTGAGGTTGAATCATTTTTTTTTAACCCCCCCTAAAAGTATAAAATTTTAAAATTTAAAGGGGGGAAAGAATTAAGAAATAAAATATTACTAATTTTAATTATTTATATAATTATTGTTTTTTTATTTAGCTTTATTAAATAGTTATATTGAATTTTCTTTATTTATTTTCTGTACAGATGTAACAGTAATAAATTGAGTACGTATTGGCATTTTGTAGGCTGCGATTCTCATAGCTGCTCTAGCAATAATTTCTGGTATTCCACTTATTTCATAAAGTATTCTACCCGGCTTAACAACAGATACCCAATATTCTGGTGATCCTTTTCCTGAACCCATACGTGTTTCTGCAGGTCGCATAGTAATAGGTTTATCTGGAAATATACGTATCCATAATTTTCCACCACGACGTGCATAACGAGTAATTGCTCGTCGTCCTGCTTCTATCTGTCTAGATGTAATCCAAGCTGGTTCAAGGGCTTGAAGGGCAAATTTACCGAAACAGATAGAATTACCTCGAGTAGCTATTCCTTTCATCCGTCCTCTATGTTGTTTACGAAATTTTGTTCTTTTAGGGTCATAGTCGACTTTTTTGGTCTCTATTTCAAAATCGGATATGAAGGGTTTCTTTCATCCGGCTTCTCATGAATAAAGTTATTATAAATTAAGTTTTTTATATTTTTTTTTATTTCCTTATTTAGTAAAAAAGTAAATTAGTAAAAAAAGTAAAAAAAATTTATTAAGTTAGTAAAAAAATAAAAATAATTATTATAATAATAATAATAATATAAAATTTTTGATAATATTTTATATTAAATTTTCACGGGCGAATATTAACTCATTTAGTTTTACCTAAAAATAATTAGTTATTATTATGTTTTGTAGTTTTTTCAAATTTGGTTTTTTTCGCCATCCCATCTAATAATTAAATATAATTAGTAACTCTTTTGTTTAATTATAGATTACGTCGTTTTCATCACTTTCAAATAAGCGTTTAGGTTTTTTTTTACAGTGGAGTTTTTTATTTTATATTGTCAAATTTATTAGTCTTTTTTGAGGTAAAACTTTTTTATTAAATTTTATTAAATTAATTATTAGTAAAATTAAATTTTTTTTTATGTTTGCTTACACTGTTTTTTCAAGATAATTTTAACCATACGAATTTAATAATAATATATTATTAAGTTTTTTTTAATTATAAAAAGCTTTTTGCTTCATAAATTTTTTTATGAAAAAGATTTTAAATGAATATTTTTAGTATTTAATAATTCATTTATTGAGTTATTTCAATAGAAAGCAAAGAATTTATTTCCATTTTATATTGGAATTTATCGAGTTTTTTCTTTCTTATATTGTTGATTCAAAAAACATCGATTTTAACGAGTCGCACACTAAGCATAACAATCTTTTCGAAATGTTAATAAAAATTATAAATAAATCTTTAAAATAATAAAAATAAAAATAAATTTAATATTAAAATATAAAAAATTAAAACAAATTATTTTTCATCTTGGAATATCCAAATTTTTATTCCTAATACTCCATAAATAGTTTGAGCTGGATAATAACAATAATCAATTTTAGCTCGAAGAGTTTGTAAAGGAACTCTTCCTTCTCTGGCCCATTCTACACGAGCAATTTCAGCTCCATTAAGACGTCCTGCAATTTGTATTTTAATACCTTTTATATTTGTTTTCTTCGCCAATTCAATAGCTTTTTTCATGGTTCGTCTAAAAGCAACTCGACTTTCTAACTGTAAAGCAATATATTCTGCAAGAATATTAGGTTCTCCATACGGCTTTGTGACTTCCGTCAAAGTCATACGAAGTTTGCGATCTCCAGGAGTTAAAATATTTTGCACATTAGTTTTTAATTGTTCAATACCGCGACCACGATTTTCTACCAATAATGCAGGAAATCCTGTATGTATTTCAACTTGAATTAAATCTGTTTTTCTTTTTATTTCAATACGTGCAATTCCTCCATAATTTGAAGAATTTCTTATATTTTTGTATACATAATTTTCAATACAATAACGCATTTTTTGATCTTCTTGAAGAAGTTCAGAATAATTTTTTGGCTGTGCAAACCAATAAGAATGATGTTTTTGGGTCACACCAAGCCGAAAACCAAGTGGGTTAATTTTTTGTCCCATGCTTTTTTTCCTTTCTAAATAATATTAGCATAATTCTTTTTATTGACTTCTACTTTTTACGATAATAGTGATATGACAAGTAGGTTTATGTATAGGATATCCTCGTCCTTGAGCTCTGGGTTGAAATCTTTTTAAAACAGTACCTTTGTCTACTTTTGCTTCACTTATAATCAAATTAGCTTTGTTAATATTCAAATTATTACTTGCATTTGCTGCTGCTGAAGAAATTAATTGTAATATAGGGTAACATGCTCGATACGGCATAAACTCTAATATCATAAGTGCTTGTTCATATGAACGACCCCGGATTTGATTAATGACTCTGCGCGCTTTATGAGAAGACATACGTATATGTTTGGCTAAAGCTTTAGCTTCTAAATTTGATTTGTTATATTTCATTGAACCTTACCTCCTAATTAACGACGAGATTTTTTATCACTTTTTGCATGTCCTCGGAAATTTCGTGTAGGTGCAAATTCTCCTAATTTATGACCTATCATACGATCTGTTATATAAATAGGTAAATGTTCTTGTCCATTATGAACAGCAATAGTATGTCCGATCATTGTTGGTACAATAGTAGATGCGCGAGACCAGGTAACTATAATTTTTCTTTCTTTTTTCAAATTAAGATTTTCAATCTTTTTTAGTAAATGGTCAGCTACAAAAGGGCCTTTTTTTAGTGAACGTGTCATTGCCAACTACCTTCTGTTTTTATGTATATTTTTCAATTTTTTTTCTTTATTTAAAAATTAATTATCCATTTTTACGACGACGTAAAATTAAAGGATCACTATATTTTTTTATTTTTCGAGTTCTTTTTCCAAGTGCAGTACGACCCCACGGGGTTAATGGTTTTTTTCTTCCAATAGGAGCTCGACCTTCACCACCTCCATGAGGGTGATCTATTGGATTCATAACAACTCCTCTTACTCGAGGACGTTTTCCTAACCATCGTTTTGATCCTGCCTTACCCATATTTCTATTATTAGCATCAGCATTTCCAATTTGTCCAATTGTAGCTAGAGAATTTTGAGATACTAGACGAACTTCGCCAGAAGGTAATCGTAAAGTTGCCAATTGACCTTCTTTGGCAATAAGTTTGGCTACAGTTCCAGCAGTTCTTACTAATTGTCCACCTTTACCTGGTGTTATTTCTATATTATGTATAGCAGTGCCTAAAGGCATGTTGGTTGAAGTAGACCCTTTTTTTATGAACAAGCCAAAGCCTCTTCCCAAACTGTACAAGCCTTTCTCAAGGCATACAGCTTTCTAGATGTATATTTTGTTATCTAATTGATAATTATTTTAACTATTAATTATACTTATTTTTAATTACATCCTAGTTTTTTTCATCACCTAACGTACTTTTTTGTATAGCGTCAGACTGAATGACTTTATAAATTTACGTTAAATTTTTTTGTTTAATAATAACTTAGGAGGCTTCTTTTTATTAATAAAAATCACTTTACAGTTTCAAAATTGCCTTTGACCAT